CTCGCCCGGCGCTCACTGCGTTCGCTTGTTTCACCGTAAACCCGAGCGAGCTTGCTCGCGAGTCGAGCGCAGTGAAAGCGAGCGAACAGGCGACCTCAGGGTGACGAAGTCACAGGCGAGCAAAGCGAGCGCAGTGAGCTTCGCGAACAGGCTACCGAAGGTAGCGCAGAGTGCAGAGCAAGCTACCGAAGGTAGCGCAGAGTGCATAGCGCCTGTCGCGAGCAAGCTCGCTCGGTTTTCCTGCGCTCGACTCGCGAGCAAGCTCGCTCGGTTTTACGGTGAAACAAGCGAACGCAGTGAGCGCCGGGCGAGCTAAGGTCTTGTTTCACCCTTACGGTCGCTTGCTCCCTTCGGTCGCCCTACGGTCGCTTGCTCTGCACTCTGCGCTACCTTCGGTAGCCTGTTCGCGAAGCTCACTGCGCTCGCTTTGCTCGCCTGTGACTTCGTCACCCTGAGGTCGCCTGTTCGCTCGCTTTCACTGCGCTCGACTCGCGAGCAAGCTCGCTCGGGTTTACGGTGAAACAAGCGAACGCAGTGAGCGCCGGGCGAGCGAAGGTCTTGTTTCACCCTTACGGTCTTGCTCTGCGCTCCCTTCGGTCGCTTGTTCCCTTCGGTCACCCTCTGGTCGCCCTTCGGTCGCGGCGCTCGCTGCGCTCCTGTTCGCGAAGCTCACTGCGCTCGCTTTGCTCGCCTGTGACTTCGTCACCCTGAGGTCGCCTGTTCGCGAAGCTCACGGTGAAACAAGCGAACGCAGTGAGCGCCGCGCGAGCCAGTTCTTGCTCCCTATGGTCGCCCTGCGCTCGGTGAAACAAGCTAGCGAAGGTAGCGCCACTCGCGAGCCAGCTCGCTCGGTTTTACTGCACTCCCTTCGGTCGCTTGCTCCCTTCGGTCGCCCTACGGTCGCCTGTTCGCGAAGCTCACTGCGCTCGCTTTGCTCGCTTGCCTACGGCCCTTACGGTCTTGCTCTGCGCTCCCTTCGGTCGCTTGTTCCCTTCGGTCACCCTCTGGTCGCCCTCTGGTCGCCCTACGGTCGACTGTTCGCTCGCTTTCACTGCGCTCGGTGAAACAAGCTACCGAAGGTAGCGCCACTCGCGAGCCAGCTCGCTCGGTTTTACGGTGAAACAAGCGAACGCAGTGAGCGCCGCGCGAGCGAACGGTCGCCTGTGACTTCGTCACCCTTCGGTCGCCTGTGACTTCGTCACCCTTAGGTCGCCTGTGACTTCGTCACCCAAAGGTCGCCTGTTCGCAAAGCTCACGATGCTCACTGCGTTCGCTTGTTTCACCCTATTTGTTTTGAAGTTTGCTACGTTCACTTTTTTGTGAAATGGTGACCCTTTTGTTTTGGTGCTAATTCAACACACAGAGTGTTAGTATTAGTGCCATTTGCTTCGCCAGTAAAAGCTTAACACTCTGTTAATCTTAACAACGCTAGCTACAGTGTCTGTGAACAGTAGGTTAACATTGAACCCAAAACAAGTAATCTATTTATGAATGGAGCAGAATTATCCTATTTATTAGAGCAAAGAATTACAAATTATTATACCAAATTACAAGTGGATGAAATTGGTCGAGTGGTTTCAGTTGGAGATGGTATTGCACGTGTTTATGGATTGAATAAGATTCAAGCTGGAGAGATGGTAGAATTTTCTAATGGTGTCAAAGGAATGGCACTCAATCTAGAGAACGAAAATGTAGGTATTGTTATTTTTGGCAGCGATACTGCTATTAAAGAAGGTGACATAGTCAAACGCACTGGAGCTATTGTGGATGTTCCTGTAGGAACCGCTCTGTTAGGTCGTGTAGTGGATGCATTAGGAGTACCTATTGATGGAAAAGGTCCTTTAGGCGCAGTAGAGCGAAAACGTGTAGAAGTGAAAGCACCTGGTATTATCGCTCGAAAATCAGTGCATGAACCAATGCAAACTGGTTTGAAGGCTGTAGATAGCTTGGTGCCTATAGGTCGTGGTCAACGAGAACTTATCATTGGAGACAGACAAACAGGCAAAACCGCTATAGCTATTGATACTATTTTGAATCAGAAACAAATCAATGCTTCTGGAGGAAATGAGAAATTATATTGTGTATATGTAGCCATTGGACAAAAACGTTCAACTGTAGCACAATTAGTCAAAATTTTGTCAGAAGCTGGTGCTTTGGAATATTCTATTATAGTAGCGGCTACTGCTTCTGATCCAGCTCCTTTACAATTTTTGGCACCTTATTCAGGCTGTGCTATGGGAGAATATTTTCGTGACAATGGAATGCATGCGCTTATCATTTATGATGACCTAAGTAAGCAGTCTGTAGCTTATCGTCAAATGTCATTACTTTTACGTCGTCCTCCAGGTCGTGAAGCTTTTCCAGGAGACGTGTTTTATTTACACTCTCGTCTATTGGAAAGAGCGGCTAAAATGTCTGATCAAACAGGAGCTGGTAGTTTAACTGCATTACCCGTAATCGAAACGCAAGCTGGGGATGTATCGGCTTATATTCCAACTAATGTGATTTCTATCACAGATGGTCAAATCTTTTTGGAAACAGAATTATTTTATCGAGGTATTCGCCCTGCAATCAATGTGGGATTATCGGTTAGTCGCGTAGGTTCTGCTGCACAATTAAAAGCAATGAAGCAAGTTTGTGGTAGCTTAAAGCTTGAATTAGCGCAATACCGTGAAGTGGCTGCTTTTGCTCAATTTGGTTCAGATCTGGATGCGGCTACTCAATATTTGTTAAACCGTGGTGCTCGATTAACTGAAGTATTAAAACAACCACAGTATAGCCCAATACCTATTGAAAAACAAATTGTGGTTATTTACGCGGCTGTGAAAGGCTTTTTGGATCAAATACCTATTTCTAGTATTGGTCAATATGAGCAAGAACTGTTAAAATCAATTGATCCAAGTATACTTTCAACTTTAGTACAACAGAAAACTTTAACTGAACAAATTAATACTCAGTTGTCTGATTTTTGTAAACAATTTACTAACACTTTTTTATCAACACATTCAGTTTAGTTATTCGCCAAAAGCTGAGCAGAGGATTTTCTGCTCAGCTTTTCTAAGTTGCTCCTTCCGTTGTTCGTCTTCCTACCTAGAGAAGTTTCCTATTTGGTGGTATTCGATGAGCACTCAAAGTGAGCGCTACATTTCCTTCACGTTAGTTCTGAGAGCACCGTACTAGAAGGCTAAATGAAACCTAAGTAACCACATAGCTACAGCCTTTTTGCAGCTGAGTCGTATCAAAGCGTTTGTTGCGCCTAACACGCTCCTGCGGGGCTTACCTAGACATGAAGCTGCAAGCTGTTGATTGAAAGACTCACCTAAGGGAACATACGACCTACGGGAGTGCTTCAATACGACCTTTGGTTGAAACAAGTGACCGATGGTTGTAGGTTGACAATAAATAAGTTGAAACAAACGACTGAAGGGCCGTAGGCAAGCGACCGTAGGGAGCGCAGTAAAACAAGCGAGCGCAGCGAGCGCCGCGACCATAGATTGCTTTCAGCTCTTATCGCGAAACCAGTTTACTCTTTCACTTTGGTTGTCGTACGTTTGCTAGTGAAATCAAATCAACCTTTGTACTAGTGCTTGCAGCTATGCTTCCAAAGTGCTCGTTATTATGTTGAAATTGGTTAAACAAAAGAAGTTTTGCTAGACTGCAACCTGAGACTGAACAAACCAAAACACTGCTTTCATCATTTGGTTTTTAGCTTACAGTCCCGAAAAATGTTGACACTAAAAACTCAATTTGAATATGTATTTAATTATTTTAACTTTACCTTTACTAGGTAGTGCCATATCAGGTTTATTTGGGCGTTTTATTGGCGCACGTGGAGCTGCTTTAGTCACTACTACTTGTGTGGTACTGTCTTGTGTTTTCAGCTTAACTGCTTTTTACGAGGTGGCTCTTGGGGCTAGTGCTTGCTATATTCAAGTTGCACCTTGGATTTGTTCAGATATGTTAGATGCTTCTTGGGGCTTGTTATTTGATACTTTGACGGTGGTTATGTTAGTTGTAGTTACTTTCGTGAGTAGTTTAGTTCATCTCTATTCAATATCATACATGTCTCACGATCCACATAGCACTCGATTTATGTGTTACCTATCTATTTTTACTTTTTTCATGCTAATGTTAGTTACTGGAGATAATCTTCTGCAACTGTTTTTTGGTTGGGAGGGTGTAGGCCTTGCCTCATATCTGTTAATTAGTTTTTGGTTTACACGACTTCAAGCCAACAAAGCAGCTATAAAAGCGATGCTTGTCAATCGAGTAGGTGATTTTGGCTTAGCGGTGCGGGGAACGATCTCCACTATTACGCTGGTGTCGTGAAGACACTGTGCCGGATCCTTGGGCACTAATTACAATCCGGGTCACTCGAGCTTTCGCGCTGGAGGACTCAAGCTCGGGTTCGTAAAACCTACTGTGAGTAAGTCTACGTACAGAAACCACAGCCCTTAAACAATACGCTAGTCACAGTGTGTTAAACAAAAGGAGAGACGTTTGTTGGCTGTACGAGTACACCTTAGCGCTAGGGGGGAAAGGGCGATCCCAGTCACAAACACACACAACACGTGGGGGCTAAAAGCAGTCAGCGCGTTGCGCTGAACTACGTAATAGGGGGAACTTCCACAAGCTAGGTAGTCTCGGAAGGGTCTAACCAGCTGGGATGCGTCGAACACACATTTGACTGCTTTTTTTTTCGAGCATAGTTTAGCTCTGCACTCAACCAGCTACTTCTGCTTCAATACAGGATTTTATAAAGTGAACACCTATGTACACCAGCAAAGTTTGCTTGAGTTGTTTGGTTCTTGGTAGACATACTCTCCAGACTAAGCGCAGTTTGTTAGAAGTTGAAAGCAAAGCTAACACGGGCTTCGCAGGCTTCACCCCTATTTTGTGGGTGCAGTGTCTAAAGGCCTTTTGTTGAAACCTTTTTCAAAATGAAGCTTTGCTCGCATTCGTTAGCGCAAAGTAGTTTTACGCAAAATGTAGGTCGCTTGCCATAATAACGTCGTGAATCACCGTTTAGTCGCTCACGAGTGAAGCAGATCGTGAATAATGACGCTACCTTTACGCTAGAGTGCTCTACAGCTAACATAACAAAATGTTACCATAGCAGCTGTATTTTTTGAAACGAACTGTGCTTTTGAATGCTTCAATAGTTGTCATTTTAGCACTCTGTTTTTGTGGTTTAGGTTCCAGTGGTTCCGAGGTTATAGACATGGATGTTCCTGACAAGTGCCCCGTACGCAACTGGAACACTTAGTTGTTACGCGATAATCGTAACCAACAGGAGCACGACCTATAGGCAAACTCTCGTTGGCCTTTAGGCACTCGACCCATAAGTAAAGGGCGGTATGGCAAACAACCCATGGTGAAACAAGCGATGGAAGCGCCGTAGTCAAGCAACCCAAGGGTGACTAAGCGAACTGGCGAACGCAGTGAGCGCTGTGGCCTAAGCGAATTGGCTAACTGGCTCGCGCGGCGCTCACTGCGTTCGCTTGTTTCACCGTGGGTTTTTACAGTATCACAACCGAACGCACAGGGCATCTTAACCTAAGGGTGAGCTTCGCGAACAGGCGACCGTAGGGCGACCGAAGGGAGCAAGCGACCGAAGGGAGCGCAGTGAAACAAGACCTTCGCTCGCCCGGCGCTCACTGCGTTCGCTTGTTTCACCGTAAAACAAGCGAGCGCAGCGAGCGCCGCGACCGAAGGGAGCAAGCGACCGAAGGGAGTGCAGTAAAACCGAGCGAGCTGGCTCGCGAGTGGCGCTACCTTCGGTAGCTTGTTTCACCGAGCGCAGTAACACAAGCTTACGACAGAAGCTACGAACGACGACCAATGAGTGACCTAAGGGAGCTTTTACTAATGGGCTATATACAACCAACCTATTCTATAGAGTGCTACAAAGGTGCGAGGGGTCGTAAACAAGCTGCTTATGGGGCCGTAGGCAGGGTGAAACAAGCGAACGCAGTGAGCGCCCGATCGTTTGGGTGACGAAGTCACAGGAGCGTAGCGCGGCGCTCACTGCGTTCGCTTGTTTCACCGTGACCCTCGGGAACAAGAGCAAAGCGAGCGCAGTGAAACAAGCGACCTTCGGGCCGTAGGCTGACGGGCAAAGCGAGCGCAGTGAAACAAGCTCGCTCACGGTGAAACAAGCTCACTTGTTCGCGCGGCGCTCACTTCGTTCGCTTGCTCACGCCGGGCTACCTTCGGTAGCTTGTTTCACCTTCGCGCGGCGCTACCTTCGCTAGCTTGTTTCACCGAGCGCAGTAACACAAGCTTAGGACAGAAGCGCCTAGCGCCGTACCCAAAGCGAATGGCAAACGAACAGAGCGCTTTAACACGAGCGATTCTCCTCGTACGCCATGACCTCGGTAATAGCAATCACAGAGAGCGTGGAACGCTGGTGACTCACCTATAGACGACTTAAAGTAACACCGCTTCGCGGTTCGTTTGTATGTAGGGTTTTGTCGTACTAAGTTCCTTTCAGTCACTTAATACTTCAATTCGTTTCTCTCTTCTTTGGTTCAAAAACGTGGTGAAGCTGCTCGAAAGCTATGCGTTTACCCGCCCAAAAGCACTCGAACAGCATTTTGACTACAAAGGTGAACACTATGGTTAAACTTGCATGTTTGTGTCGTTTAGTGTATTGAATACAAAGTGGTTCCTTACTAAAAGGGGCAGCAGTACTCAAAGCAAGAATAGATTGAAAACCATTACGCGTGTATTCTTGCGTGAACTTGCGTAAAGGGGAGCCGTATGACGGGCAACTGTCGCGTACGGTTCTGTGAGAGGCTTTGCGTAGTTTGAAGGACGCATAAAGCCTACTCTCCCTAGGTATAATGGGTTGTGTTTCCATTTTTCAAACAGTGGATTTCGCTGTGATTTTTGCGTGTGCTAGTTCTTACGCAGATCCTAACCACTTTTTTGTGTTTTTTAATACAAAAGTGCACGCTCTTACAGCTATATGTATTCTGTTGTTTATTGGAGCTGTCGGTAAATCTGCACAAATTGGATTGCATACTTGGCTCAACCCTATTCAAAAGGTGCTTATTCAGCAGTAAAGGGGCCACTGTCGTGATATGTTTGCTTATGTATAACAATAACTTCGCTAGTGGATTATTTTGAGCAATACAGAGGGTAAGCGGTTTGTTATGTACTAGTTTATGTATCAACACCAGCAAAGGTGACCGCCACTTTAGTGTGCGCAAAAGCTAGATATACAAGCGTAGCCATGTGTATTTGGCTGCATTGATTGATTGAACAAAATCTGGCTATATAAGGGAACGTCCCAACATGTCACCTGCGTGTAAACACAACGCTTAGGTTGTGTTCTGTTGGGATTATCTTTAGGCAAAGCGTACAAACAAATTGCGCGCTGTGCTTCAACGACTACACGCCAGAGTTCTGATGTGCGTTTTATTCAAGGTTCTTTGGAATACTTTACTGGCTTCATCACAGTGTTCGCAACCATAATGGAGCTCCGCAAGCAAAATAAGATGGCGACCTTTGGTTGAGATGACCCACAGTCGCTTAATTTCCTTCTTGGCTCGCAAACAAGGCAATAAGACGCGCAGTTCGTGTGCAAGCTTGTTCTCTTTGGTGGCGCTGCTCCAACTGTGTGCTGCTTATATAGATTTGCTTTGCTTAGCAGTTCTGCTAAGCAAAGCAAAACAAAAGTGCTATTTGAAGGAAACATAGTGGATACAATACCCTTGTAATTATGGTAGTTAGCTCAAATAGAACTTGTAATGGTTGGGTTTCTAATAGAGAACCTTACGCAACATCAGATTATGATATAGTCTGCACTTGACGGTAACATCAAGCATACTTCAGTAGCGTGATACTCTTATTAATCACGTTTCAAAGCAATAAGCTTAGAAGTCACACACAAAGCCCAGATGCTATGGAGGCTGTACAGGATTAGGGCCTCCTTTTTACAAATACATCTCACTATATTCTGAGATAGTACCTACAGCTAAAGGGGTACCAATCAGTAGGAAAAAAACTGTTGAACACTGTGTTACGTGCTACACTCAATAGTACGAACACGTAACCGTTTTCTCCTCAGAGACTGCACGTGAGACTTAGTGTGTGTTACACGCTGCTTTTGCATTTTAGCACCTTAGGCGTTTTCTTTCGTACATGGATTCTGCTTCGCCCTATGTGTCATTTTTTTTTCTAGACATAATTGGTAAACAACACAAGGCAGCACAGAGTGTTCGAGGTAAACATACACCAAGATGATACAGTCCATACTCAACACAGGTAGCTTAGGTAATTAGCTGAAGGATGGGTAACCCTTTTGTTTTAATAAGCCGCCTATGTTCAAGAACGAGTGGCCAATAATGGTCTAACGATTAAACAAACGACCAATGACCGTAGCCTAGCGGTAATTCGAGTGACCGATGGGCCGTAGGCAGCCGACCGCTCGGGCCGTAGGCAGGGTGAAACAAGCGAACGCAGTGAGCGCCCGACCGTTAGGGTGCAACAAGCGAACGTAGCTCGCGCGGCGCTATGCACTCTGCGCTACCTTCGGTAGCCTGTTCGCTGCGCTCACCCTTCGGTTGCTTGTTTCACGGCGCTCGACTCGCGAGCAAGCTCGCTCGGTTTTACCCTTACGGTCGCTTGCCTACGGCCCTTCGGTAGCTTGCTCGCGCCGTGGAACAAGCGAGCTGGCTCGCGCCGTGGAACAAGCGAGCTGGCTCGCGCGGCGCTCACTGCGTTCGCTTGTTTCACCGTGAGCCTCGGTAACAAGCGACCGTAGGGCGACCAGAGGGCGACCAGATGGAGCAAGACCGTAAGGGTGAGCTTCGCGAACAGGCGACCGTAAGGGTAAAACCGAGCGAGCTTGCTCGCGAGTCGAGCGCCGTAAAACAAGCGAACGCAGCTCGCGCGGCGCTATGCACTCTGCGCTACCTTCGGTAGCTTGCCTGACGGCCCTTCGGTCGCTTGTTTCACCCTTCGGTAGCTTGTTTTCACCGAGCGCAGGAAAACAAGCGAACTGGCTCGCGCGGCGCTCACTGCGTTCGGTTGTTTCACCGTGAGCTTCGCGAACAGGCGACCTTAAGGGTGACGAAGTCACAGGCGAACGCAGTGAGCGCCGCGCTCCCTTCGGTAGCTGCTCGACTAGCTCGCTGCGCTCGCTCGGTTTTACTGCGCTCGACTCGCGAGCAAGCTCGCTCGGTTTTACCCTACGGTCGCCTGTGACTTCGTCACCCTTTGGTCGCCCTCGCCCAGTGCTTTTTTGCTCGCTCACGGTGAAACAAGCTCACTTGTTCGCGCGGCGCTCACTTCGTTCGCTTGCTCACGCCGGGCTATGCACTCCCTTCGGTCGCTTGTTTCACCCTTCGGTAGCTTGTTTCACCGAACTGCCGAACGAAGGCAGCCCCAAACTGGCGAGCTCGCTCGCGCGGCGCTCACTGCGTTCGCTTGTTTCACCGTGCTACAAGTTAACGAATAGAGCACCGAACCGACGAGTGCCGAGCGCAGACCTACGTAGGTGACGAAGCAAGCGGACAACCATCTACCATAACCACCCCTTCGGATAGTTACTAGCGACTAACGTCAGTGCTTGCGTTTGACTGTTCGATCGCTTGCCTTCGTCCTTATAGGTAGCTTGCTCTTGGTTGCCTTTGACCGACCTATGAATCAGTTCGAAGCGTTGATTAGTTACTAATCAATCTCTGGAAACTAGCAGATAGCTTCGAATTTGCTTAGCAATACACTTTTGTTTAAAGCAACTTGTGTGTTGTAATGTGTTGGGTTAGCCAACTCCAGTATCAGCCTTGCTTCATGCTGCCACTATGGTAACCGCAGGTGTATTTATGATAGCAAGATGTTCACCCTTATTTGAATATGCGCCAAATGCATTAATTGTGGTCACTTTTGCCGGAGCTATGACCTCTTTTTTTGCGGCTACTACTGGTATTTTACAAAATGATCTGAAGCGTGTAATTGCGTATTCAACTTGTAGTCAATTAGGTTACATGGTGTTTGCTTGTGGTATATCTCAATATTCTGTCAGCGTATTTCATTTAATGAATCATGCTTTTTTTAAAGCACTTTTATTCTTAAGTGCAGGTGCCGTAATTCATGCTATGTCAGACGAGCAGGATATGCGTAAAATGGGAGGACTTGCTAGTGTATTACCCTTTACATATGCTATGATGCTTATTGGTAGTTTGTCTTTGATAGGATTTCCTTTTTTGACTGGATTTTACTCGAAGGATGTGATATTGGAACTAGCTTATGCTAAATATACCATCAGCGGAAACTTTGCTTTTTGGTTGGGAAGTATCTCGGTTTTGTTTACATCGTACTATTCATTTCGTTTATTGTTTGCCACTTTTTTGGGGCCAATAAATGCATTTAAACGCGATGTTGCTGCATGTCATGATGCTCCTCTTCTAATAGCTATTCCTTTAATAATGTTAGCTTTTGGTAGTATTTTCGTAGGTTATTTAGCTAAAGATATGATGATAGGGTTAGGTAGCACTTTTTGGGCTAACTCTTTATTTATATTACCACAAAATGAGCTTCTTTGCGAGTCAGAATTTGCTACACCAATTAGTATCAAACTGATACCACTTATGTTTAGTGCTTTAGGCGCTTTTGTAGCATATCAAGCCACTTTTGTAGCAATGCGCACCATGTTTGCTCTGAAAACGAGTTATTATGGTAAATTAATCTACAGTATGTTAAATAAACGTTGGTTATTCGATAAAGTGTACAATTCATTTGTGATCGCGCCTATTCTATGGTTTGGTTATGAAGTGTCTTTTAAAACACTAGATAAAGGTGTTTTTGAAATTTTGGGTCCCTTTGGCATTGGCTCTACATTTCGCAAACTAGCAGCACAAATGAGTGCAATACAAAGTGGTTTTGTGTACCATTATGCTCTAGTTATGCTTATAGGTTTAACTGTATTTATAACCATTATAGGCCTTTGGGATTTTGTTTCTTTTTTCGTAGATAATCGACTTTATTTTGTTTTATTGTTAAGCTTTTTGTTTATGAATCGGGATACTGATTCGAAAGCACTTGTGTGATCAGTGCCTGTATGCGGAGCAAGTAGAGTTTAGCACTTTGCTTGCTTCGCGCCTTATTCCGAAGCATCTATATGTGCTGCTTGGTCTCTGGTGCTTCAAGTCGATAAATCGGTTAGAAGCTTGTGACTTTTTTCCGCTCTCGACGTTCATAGGTCATAAGGCTTGCCTATCAAAACAAAATATAGCAGCGATTTCTTTACGGATTTGCTTTCGGTAAGTTGCTAGTTCTAACCGTAGGTAGCTTACTTCGCTTTAAGAGCAAAGCGTGAAACAAGCTCGCTCACGGTGAAACAAGCAAACTTGTTCGCGCGGCGCTCACTTCGTTCGCTTGCTCAAGCCGGGCTACCTTCGGTAGCTTGTTTCACCGAGCGCGGAACTTGCGAGCGAAGCTAGCGACGAGCGCAGTGAGCGAAGCGAGCGCTGTGACCGAAGGCAACGGCCCACCAACAGAACACCTTGAAACAAGTGACTGAACAGAGCGCTAAGCGTTGAGCGCTGAGTGTCTAGCGCCGAGCTACAAGTGATTGAGTCGTGAAACTGGTTACGGAGGGTAGTCACAAACGTCGCTGCGATGAAGTGCCCTACTGACGGTGAAGAAGTCACCTACGAGCAAAGAAGCTAAGAATCAAAGCTTTTTTTTTGGGGGGGGGCGCTTCGGTGTTTCAGTCACTTGTTTTACCGTTGGTCGTCGACCTTTAGCCGTCTAACACACGCAACCTACCCTAGCAACGAGCCTCGTTCAAGTTTTGACGGCTTCGCGCGAGCTAACAGCCGGTGGTAATATCTATGGGCGAGGCAGCTTAGCGTTTACAGGCTTCGCCCTCATCAAAGAGCAGACTAATGTAGATACAGCCATAGCAGCGTGCGGGCGATTTGACCTAATATTCATCTGCAAAACTCGTAAGCTTTCTGTTCTGTAAAGCGTGCTTCCCCGAGTCCAAGCCTTTTCGTATGTAAGGTTTGTTTTCAACTGGAAGCAAAATAAGCACTTGATAAACATCAGTGAAAGCGATTTGATAATTTGAGTATTTCCTAGCAGGTGCTTGCTTGCACTACGATAAGCACCTTTTTGACGCTTCGCTCAAATAGTGGTTTACACCGACTACGCTTTGCCATTGAGTCTAGGACTCCAATTTGGAACACAACCATCTATATGCAATTTATTAGTGCTTTGTTTTCTGGCCTAAGTGCTCTAATTTTATGGCCTTTACTTGGAGCTATTCTCGTTTTAGCTATTCCGGCTTCAAGAATACGACTAATACGCAGTGTTGGCTTTTGTATTACTTTGATTACTTTTGTGTATTCACTTTTGTTTTGGATTCGATTTGATAATTCTACTCCAAATTTTCAGTTTGTAGAAACTATCAACTGGCTTCCTTATTCTAATATCAATTTTTACATTGGATTAGACGGTATTTCTTTATTGTTTGTAATTTTGACTACCTTTTTGGTACCTATCTGCATTTTGGTAGGTTGGGTTACCATTCAAAATTACAAGAAAGAATACATAATAGCGTTTTTGATTTTAGAATCCTTCATGATAGCTGTGTTTTGTATGCTGGATTTGCTATTATTTTACGTGTTTTTTGAAAGTGTTCTTATTCCAATGTTGTGCGGGGCTGAGCATCCGGTATTCGCTGGTTTATCTAACCTTGCAGGAGCCTTGTGCAATAAACCCCTCCGGGCGCACCTCTACGTGGGTCGCGTGAAGCTACCGGAGAAGGGTAGTCTTTCGTGGAAGTGTAGCGATTTATCGCGAATAGGTACAACAGCCTATGTGGAATTAGGGAAGGCTTCCGAGAGAAGTTTTCGCGAATCTTCCCCTCAATTACACGAGTACCGAATGAACATACGGGAAAGGGAGCTCCTTATTGGGGTGAAACGGAAGTTAGCCGTGAGGACACATTTCTCATGTTGGAACACACACACGATTGCGCGAATTGCGGGTGACGGCCACAAGGGTGACCGAAGGGAACTAAGCACTTTACGCCCGGGGATGAATGCAAACCCATTGGCTACGGTACAACACCGAGTTGACTGGGATAATCATTCTGGTCCCTTTTCGAGACACACACTCGAAGTTTCTTTTCAGTACATAAACAAGATTGCGGCGCTTACTTCGTTCACTTTGAACAAAGCTAGGAAGCTATTAACACGAGTGCCATGCGAAGTGAAGCTTGCCTCCCCCGAACTAGCACATTATTGGCTGTTTACTCTAGTACTCCCCGAGAAAATATCACGCAAAAGCAATAGACTAATTTGGTATCAAAATCCGAGCGACGGTCTTGCTTCACGACTACTAACCAGTAAATCACCTGGTTCAGTAGTGAGCAACCAACAGGGGCGACCAAAGGGTGCAACAAGCGAAGCTCACGGTGAAACAAGCGAACGCAGTGAGCGCCGCGCGAGCCAGTTCGCTTATTTCACCGAGCGCGGAGCTGGCTCGCTCACGGTGAAACAAGCGAACGCAGTGAGCGCCGCGCTACCTTCGGTAGCTGCCTGGCGGCCCTCGCGCGGCGCTATGCACTCTGCGCTACCTTCGGTAGCCTGTTACTTCGTAACCCTTCGGTCGCTTGTTTCACGGCGCTCCCTTACGGTCGCCTGCTCCCTTCGGTCGCCCTTCGGTAGCTTGTTTTACCGTGACCAAACGGAACAAGCTACCGTTAGGGTGACGAAGTCACAGGCGACCGTAGGGTGCGCAGTGCAACAAGCGAGCGCAGTGAGCGCCGCGCTACCTTCGGTAGCTTGTTTTACCGTGACGAAGTCACAGGCGACCTCAGGGAGCGCAGTGCAACAAGCGAAGCTCACGGTGAAACAAGCTCACTTGTTCGCGCGGCGCTCACTTCGTTCGCTTGCTCACGCCGGGCTACCTTCGGTAGCTTGTTTCACCAAGCGACCCAAGCGCGGTGCTACAAGCGAACGAATGAGGATGCAAGCAAACAAAGTGAGCGCTGCGCGAGCTTCGCTCGCTTGTGGCACCCTTACTTTGGGAATGACGAACGAACAGAACACCGAGCGCTTTAACACAACCAAACGAACAGAGCGTCGAGGGCCGAATGGTGTGACGAAGTCACTGGTGACCCATGCAAGTAACGAGGGCTGGAGCACAGGAGCGCGCGTAACGTTGAACGGCGCTCACTGCGTTCGCTTGTTTCACCCAGTAGCCAAAAAAGTCAACCCCTTGCGGTGGTTACTTATTTCGGGCTTCGTTCGATTCATTGTATATAAACTTCACTTTTGTTTGAATTTGAATGCTTTCAAACACGCATTTCTGCTTGCTCACTTCGCCCGCATCAGCCTTGGAGCACTTTGCACACCATTTTGTATAACACCTACTAGTACGTTTGGGTGGCATACACCTCCAGCGTTACTCAACGAAGGGTGTTCCTTAGCCTTCTATTGTATATCTACTCGGGCAAAAGGTTTCTGTAGCTCCTTTTTTCGTAGGCGCATATCCTCTTTTGACGTTGGGTTTACAACAAGCATAAAGCAACACTACAATTTGAAAAACCATGAGTTGAAGCTACATTACCCTAAATTGAGCAAACAGCTAAACGTCGTAGACGCAAAGTGCTGCTGTGGAGCATTGCCTGTTAATAACTGCCCTTCGAATAGGTTAGCCCGGACTGTTTCCGCTAATGATAGCAGCGAATATCCTAAACAAAAGTTCGAATTGTTTGTCCAAAAAAACGGCAAATACACCAACGTGTTAGAAGTGCTTGCTGACCCAACAGTGCTACTAGCTGCTTACAAACATTTAAACCAATCAAAATTAGGCAAGGTAAGAAAGTTGCATGGAGTGATGGAGAAACTTGGGGACCAAACGGTAACGCCCATTACTTCATGGTTTGATAAGGTAGCACAACGCTTATACACTGGAAATTATAAGCTACAACCAACTACCAAACACAGGATTGTTGTTAACAGACATGAACTAAGGGAGAAGCAAACGACCAACAAAAGTGTGTTGAGCGCCTCGCTCAAAGCCAGCTCCGCTCGCGCGGCGCTCACTGCGTTCGCTTGTTTCACCGTGACCGAAGGGTTACGAAGTAACAGGCGACCGAAGGGAGTGCAGAACAAGCGCCGTAGTGCTGATCTGAAGGCGCTTGAGACGAAACGTAGGTACGGCAAACAACGAACGTGGTACCACTCGCAAACCGTTTGGTCGCGAGTATTTCAACCGATTGGTCGACAGGTTCGTCACTCACATGTTGGTCGCTGTTTGTTTGACCAAGGCGCTCACTGCGTTCGCTTGTTCCACCCTATGGTTGCTCGGGTTGAGTGCACTCGATGTATACGTATCATACCAAAAGTAATACCTCAAAATCAAATTCTCCATAGAGCGATTAGGTTGGTACTTGAGCATATATATGAAGGTAAATTTCTCAAGACACCGCATATATTTTGCGTCGATCAAGGTAGTCATTTGGCACTCAAACAAATAAAGCAACATTGGCGTGGAATTTCTTGGTTTGTAGAATTGAACATGCAAAACAATTTTACAAAGGAGCGAAGCAAAAGCAGCGTTCATTTGTGTAATCGTTTTTGCACAATTGAGTTGAAATGGTTTATTGCTGAAATGAATAAGCAAATAAATGATCCCGCTTTTTTGTACTTGATGCATCAGCTTTTAAGCAATGAGTGCTTAAGTTCATTAGTTAGCATCTCCGACGTAAACAACACAGATTACTCTGAGTGTGAACTGACGCATTTCAACAAACGCAATGAGTTCTGTGCCTTGCTGTGGAACATATACCTTCATGCGGTGGACCTTGAAGTTGACAGTATAAGTAGACAATTTGATACTAACAAGAAGACTCGCCACTTCAGTCTGGAATACAACCAAAATGTGGATTGTCATGCTAAACATCAGTATGTGCTAAACAATAATAGACAATCAGCTGTTCTATTAAGACAGAAGCGTTTAGCTACACGGTTAGGGTTTACACCGACTGACTACAACGATACAGACTACATCAAGGTGCGTTACGTGCGGTATGGCCACAAAGCTTTGCTGGGCATCGCAGGCTCCGCTGCACTTGTTAAGCATATTTGCAACCGGATTACACAATTTCTAGAATATAACCTTAAAATACAAGTGGACTTCACTCAAATTAGGCACATTAATTCAGGTAATGTGGAATTTCTTGGGGTGAAAATACACAAATTCAACCAACAACAGTTCAACCATTCTAATAAACTAGAAAAGCGACTACGAGTGAAAAAACGCATTCGACTCAAGGCCACCCAACGTAGATCAGCTATTAACACAAAGTTAGCGCAGCTTGCTACAAAAGTGCTTGTGGCGCAGCTCAAGAAGATGAAAGCATCCTCTGCTGAGACTACTTATACTGGAGCAGCTCACAAGCTAGCGCAGATTTATAGTGGTTCAATGCGTTCTATCATATCTACACCTTTGGACTTCTATACAAGCGACTGTAGGTCACGCAATTCGTCAGTGGTAGGCCCTACTAACTCGTCGGGTGCTTTTGCGTTTTGCTCCAAGACTAACGTTTCAACAAATAAGTACCTATTTTTAGCGAGACAACGCATTTTGTCCCAAACAACCAAGTGCGTAACAAACCATTTCTCGCCTTTAGGTACTAGACCAGTAAGCAGAGCGTTGTCACCCAAACGACCAAACGGTGAAACAGACGACGGTTTGTTGAAACAAGCTACCTTCGGTAGCGCCGTGCAACAAGCGAGCGAAGCAAACGTCGTGACCGAAGGGAACAGGCGACCGTTAGGGCGACCCATAGGGGAGACCAAAGGGCGACCAGAGGGCGGAGCAGGCGACCGAAGGGAGCGCAGAGCAAGACCGCAAGGTAAAACTGAGCGAGCGCAACGAGCTCACGGTAAAACAAGCGAACGCAGCTCGCGCGGCGCTCACTGCGTTCGCTTGTTTCACCGTGCGTTTTTACAGAGAAACAAGCGAGCTCACGGTGAAACAAGCGAACTTGTTCGCGCGGCGCTCACTTCGTTTGCTTGCTCGCGCCGTGCTACCGAAGGGAGCTTGTTTCACCTCGCGCGTCGCTCACTGCGTTCGCTTGTTTCACCGTGCGTTTTTACCGTGACCGAAGAAAACAGTCGACCGATAGCAAGCGCCATGACCTTGGGAACAGCTAGTGAACAAAGCACCTTGACTGAAGGAAACATGCTCACGGTGAAACAAGCGAACGCAGTGAGCGACGCGCTACCGAAGGTAGCTTGTTTCACCAAGAGCCTACGGCGTGTGCTTGGCAAAGGCGAGCGAACAGAGCGACAAACGTCGAACGGCGAGCAACGTAGCGCTGAAGCACCAGTGCTTTGTGGGCCTTTGTTGTTGTTGGCTCCGGTAGAAAGTATTTTAGAACAGTTACGAAAGGATGGTATTATTACACGCAAAAAAGCGCGGCCAGCACATGTAGCGTGTATGTCAACCGCATCGGATGAAGCTATCGTAAAATACTTTGTGGGAGTTGCTCGACGATTTTTAAATTACTATAGATGCTGCGATAATCTCAGTAGAATAAAGTCAATAGTAGATTACCAAATTCGTTGGTCGGCCATATTTACGTTAGCGAACAAACACAAGACTTCCGCTAGAAAAATAATAGACAAATATTCAAGGAATCTTATTGTTGCTGACATAAAAGGAAAACCACTGGTGGAATATGTGCGAGACACAGAACTCAAGTCAATGCGACCAATGTTTGTTGTAAAAGATCTTTGCAATCAACCTGAATGAAAACACTCAATCACTTCGCGCCAGCTATTTGCTTTTGTTAATAAATACGTGTAAGTAGAGCCGTTTTCATTCTATTTGAATACACAAACAGTAACATAGTTAGTCTTATGGTTTTTTGTTGGGTGAACAACCTAACAACACTACAGCTACAAAAGCTGTAAGCTCTAGCTTTGTTAGTGGGTTGGTCAATAAATAGCTAACACAGTACCAAACTCTACTTGGGTTATTGTCAAGCAAACGTACAAATGCTTGCAGGAAACAGCCGACTCAAGCGAAACGTCTAACTCAGGTTGTGTTATGGGGCAAGGGCCAGGGGGATTACCGCAATGTTTGTGTTGATTAGAAGAAACAAGGGACGGAGCCGTATGACGGGTAACTGTCACGTACGGTTCTGTGAGAAGGGGCTATTGCTAAATAATGCAAAATCACTTCATCCAAGAACCGTTCACCGCGGAAAAATGTTGAATGTGTTGAAACTAACATAACACAAATAATATTCAACCGACGTAGTAAACGGTTAGGTGGTTTAAGCCGCCTTACTCTCCTATTATAATTGGTGTATGGGGGTCAAGACAAAGAAAGATACAAGCAGCATATCAATTTTTTTTATATACTTTGTTTGGATCGGTGTTCATGCTATTAGCTATTTTGTTAATTTGGTTTCAAACAGGAACTACCGATTTACAACTGTTATTAACTACCGAGTTTAGCGAACGTCGCCAAATTGTGTTATGGCTCGCTTTTTTTGCGTCTTTTGCTGTGAAAGTACCTATGGTACCTGTTCATATTTGGTTACCAGAAGCTCACGTAGAAGCGCCTACCGCAGGTTCAGTTATTTTAGCAGGTATTCTGCTGAAATTAGGTACTTATGGATTTTTAAGATTTTCAATACCGATGTTTCCAGAAGCAAGCCTTTACTTTACTCCCTTTATTTATACCTTGAGTGTAATTGCTATCTTGTATACTTCTTGTACCACAATACGCCAAATTGATCTCAAAAAGATTATTGCTTATTCTTCTGTAGCACATATGAATTTTGTTACAATAGGCATGTTTAGTCTAAATATGCAGGGAATTGAAGGGAGTATTTTGCTTATGTTAAGTCATGGTTTAGTATCATCGGCTCTGTTTTTATGCGTAGGTGCTCTATATGATCGCCATAAGACTCGACTCGTGAAATATTACGGCGGTCTGGTAAGTACAATGCCTATTTTTTCGATTTTGTTTTTGTTTTTTACTTTGGCTAATATGAGTTTACCAGGCACAAGCAGTTTTATAGGTGAGTTTTTGATTCTGGTAGGTGCATTTCAAAGAAATAGTTTGATAGCTACATTAGCAGCTTTAGGTATGATTCTAGGAGCAGCTTACTCTTTATGGTTATATAATCGTGTTGTGTTTGGCGCTTGGAAACCCAAATTTCTCAACAAGTTTTCTGACTTGAATAGAAGAGAAGTGTTTATGTTCATACCTTTTGTATTGGGAGTTCTTTGGATGGGTATTTATCCAGAAGTGTTTCTGGATTGTATGCACACTTCTGTTTGTAATATTTTAGCTCACGGTAAATTTCATTGACAACATTCTATTTTTTATTCGCTTGTTTTGTTCTTTCAAGAACAGAACAAGCTTGCTAGATTTGTTCTGAAAACACAACCAAAAAAGAACATTACCATGTTTGACCATGATTTTATAGCACTTCTCCCGGAGTTATTTTGTATTAGCGCAACTATTTTGCTTTTGATTTATGGAGTTTGGCGACCGTTCAAGCGCCTATAGCATGTCTTAAAAAAAGACCACGCAAGTCATTGAAGCGTGAAGGTTTACAACTCACCCTAGTCATGTAAATGACCGGAGACTATAGCATGTTGTAAAAGCGGACAAAGTTTGTAAAAGCATATGAAATGAAACATCCAAGCTGAAACAATCCATTTTCACGGCGATACACCGCTAAAGCAGCACACACTCGGGGTTTAGTCTCGGGTCTCGACAGTTTGGTCCTCCAAAAGGTGAAACAAACGAGGGGGTATAGAGTGGGCTATCGACCTATGGGGGATAACAAGCTCTTGAACAGAGCGCTGAGCGTCGAGCGCCAAATCAAAAAGTGTTCTGTTGGGTGACGAAGTCACAGGCGACCTAAGGGCGACCGAAGGGAGCAGGCGAGCAAAGCGAGCGCAGTGAGCGAAGCGAACAGGCGACCGAAGGGAGTGCAGAGCAAGCGACCTAAGGGCGACCGAAGGGAGCAAGAGCGCAGCGAGCGCCGCGACCGAAGGGAGCAGGCGACCGTTCGCTCGCGCGGCGCTCACTGCGTTCGCTTGTTTCACCGTAAAACCGAGCGAGCTTGCTCGCGACAGGCGCTATGCACTCTGCACTCTGCGCTACCTTCGGTAGCCTGTTCGCTCGCTTTTACTGCGCTCGACTCGCGAGCAAGCTCGCTCGGTTTTACGGTGAAACAAGCGAACGCAGTGAGCGCCGGGCGAGCGACGGTCTTGTTTCACCCTACGGTCGCCTGCTCCGCCCTTCGGTCGCTTGCTCGCTTCGGTCGCGGCGCTCGCTGCGCTCCTGTGACTTCGTCACCCTTTGGTCGCCAGTTCGCTGCGCTCACCCTTCGGTAGCTTGTTTTCACCGAGCGCAGGGCGACCAGAGGGTGAAACAAGCGAGCTCGCTCGCGCGGCGCTCACTGCGTTCGCTTGTTTCACCGTGACCGAAGGGAACAAGCGACCGAAGGGAGCGCAGAGCAAGAGCTGGCTCGCCAGTGGCGCTACCTTCGCTAGCTTGTTTCACCGAGCGCCGCGACCGAAGCGAGCAAGCGACCGTAAGGGCGACCAGAGGGCGACCGTAGGGAGGCAGCGAGCGCGGCGCTCACTGCGTTCGCTTGTTTCACCGTGGCTTTCTTTGCAGTTGGCTGCATAGTAGCTTCGTTACCCATGGTGTTTCGTTGTGTTGATTCAACTTGTATGTCACTTTAAGCTTCACGTAGCGAGCATTCAAGTCCAACTCGAATTATTGTGCAGACTGTTAAAACACTAGCAATAATTCGAGTTTGTTTGTGTTAGCTAAAAAAGCTTTGCCGCAAACCGCTTGCGTTTGTTGAGATGAGCGAAAATTATTGCGAATCATAGATCCTTTAGGCACAAAATAGCCAGCTGTATAGTTCAAACTGAAAAGAAAACTGCGCAGCTTCTCTCTGAGCCTGGCTATGCAACTCCTTGACCAGGCCACAATGAGCAATGAGAGAGTTCATTCCACCCTAATGGGGGTCCTTGGATTCAAATGGCATCTCAACAACGCGTTGTATTCATCAAAGAGGCTATAGGTGACACCGGTGAGATCCCTGTCTTATGTCCGAGTAGACAGGGAAGTCAGAGGATTTTTAGTACCGGACCGAATTTGAAAAAGGCTCGTAAGAGAAAGGTCCCCCGAACAGGGGAGATGGGAAGAGATCTAAGCATCCGACACACAAATGAATAAGCTTACACACGAAGTTTTGAATGTAGACATCCTGAGCTGAATCAAAATAGCCTTGGAAAATTAGAAGTCGGCTTGATTTCTTAGCTTTCAATTTGAACGCAAAACGAGTAACGATCTACGTTCAAGCAAATGACAAAACGGTTTTCTAGTGGTAGGGCAAACAACGCACGCCGTATCACTGCTTCGCGCCACGCTAAACTAATCGGGCGGTAGGTATGTTATACAATATGGTACTTACGTGCGCCCTCAGAGAAACAACTCAAAGCGTCGTCAGGTTGTCAATCAAAAGTGACCAAACGGAACAGGGGACAACGCGCTGGTGACGAAGGAACCTGTCTACTCATTGGAGAGAAAATCAAATCACTTGCGATTCTCCTCCTACGTCGTGAGTTTGGCAACGATGACGAACGGGTCGTAGGCTGGCGACCTAAGGGCGACCAGAGGGTGACCAGAGGGCGACCAGAGGGCCGAAAGGCAAGCGACCGAAGGGTAAAACCGAGCGAGCTTGCTCGCGAGTCGAGCGCAGAGCAAGAGCGCAGCGAGCGCCGCGACCGAAGGGCCGTAGGCAAGCGACCGAAGGGTAAAACCGAGCGAGCTTGCTCGCGAGTCGAGCGCAGTGAAAGCGAGCGAACAGGCGACCGAAGGGCGGAGCAGGCGACCGTAGGGTGAAACAAGACCGTTCGCTCGCGCGGCGCTCACTGCGTTCGCTTGTTTCACCGTAAAACCGAGCGAGCTTGCTCGCGAGTCGAGCGCAGTAAAAGCGAGCGAACAGGCGACCGAAGGTAGCGCAGAGTGCAGAGCAAGCTACCTAAGGGCGACCAGAGGGCGACCGAAGGGAGCAAGAGCTCGCTCGCGCGGCGCTCACTGCGTTCGCTTGTTTCACCGTGACCGAAGGGAACAAGCGACCGAAGGGAGCGCAGAGCAAGCGACCGTTCGCTCGCGCGGCGCTCACTGCGTTCGCTTGTTTCACCGTAAAACCGAGCGAGCGCAGAACAAGAGCTGGCTCGCGCGGCGCTCACTGCGTTCGCTTGTTTTCCCGTAACCAAAGGTTGAAACAAACGAACGGTACCACAAGCGACCAAAGGGAGCACCAAGCACCTAGCGCCGACCGAAGAAAGCTTGAAGCGCAGAGCACGGTGCTGAAGTCATAGGCGGCCTAATCGTCAAACAAACGACCAAAGCACTCTAGCCAAGCAATCAACAAACCGAGCACCAGAGCGGCGTGATCTATGGACTGTAGATTAGTAGCTATGAGCTCCGCGTCTATACCACTAGCTCAAGTCATTCGCTTCGACGTGTTGCTTTGGTTGTGGCTGTTTTGCAGTCATCCTAAGGTTGTGCTAGATCTTAGCTAGTTAGTCCGTAGGTCGCGCTTGTATTTTAGCTCATAGCAAGTTCGCTTATTACTTTTGACTCATGCTTTAGCTCATTTGCTTTTTGAGTGCGGTAGTCGTAAACTACTAGTAGAGTACGTACAAGGACGATAGCACGAACACCTTGAGCGTTGTTCTTGTTACGAAACTGAAGCCAGCTGGTTACTTCCACCTTGCTATCGAACAGTCGGATTCGAGAGCCGTGTGATGGGTGATCATCTAGCACGGTTCGGTGAGTACTTGAGTAACCCTTGAGTTGGTTACCTTTTAACTCTATGTATATAGCACTTCAAAACAACATAATTATCCACCATTAGTGCGCAATGTAGCTTGGCTTGGGTTATTAAGTATTGTAATCACCATTATTCTGATAGCAAATCAACCCATAACTACGGCTCATTTGTGTTATAACACCTTAATAATAGACCAATTTACCATGTGTTGTAAAATAGGTTTGTTATTAAGCACAGCTTGTACTATTGTGATGTCTCTGCAGTATTTTCAACAAGAAACTGTCAACACGTTTGAATCTATTATATTAATTTTACTTTCTACGTGCAGTATGCTTTTTATGATCTCTGCTTATGATTTAATTGCCATTTATTTGGCTATTGAACTACAAAGTTTGTGTTTTTATGTGATAGCTGCCTCCAAACGCACTTCAGAATTTTCTACGGAAGCTGGCTTAAAATACTTTATTTTAGGTGCTTTTTCTTCTGGAATTCTGTTATTTGGTTGCTCTATGATTTACGGATTTACGGGAGTAACCAATTTGGAAGAATTAGCTAAGATTTTTGCAGGATATGGCTTGTACACAAGTTTAGATGCTTCGCTTCCTCTTAGTTTGGCTGGGTCTCAATCCAGTGGTGTGTTTATGGGAATTTTATTTGTAGCAGTAGGTTTTTTATTTAAGATTACTGCAGTTCCTTTTCATATGTGGGCACCCGACGTGTATGAAGGTTCTCCTACTTATGTGACTGCTTTTTTCTCAATTGCACCCAAAATTGCAATTCTAGCTAACATGTTACGTGTATTTGTATATAGTGTTTATGATCCAACATGGCAACAACTGTTTGTGTTTTGCAGTATAGCTTCTATGGTGTTAGGTGCTATAGCAGGTCTGGCCCAAAAGAAAGTCAAACGTTTATTAGCTTACAGTTCAATAGGACATGTCGGATACCTTTTAATAGGATTATCTTGTGGTACTATTGAGGGCATTCAATCATTGTTAATTGGTCTTTTTATTTATGTGTTAATGACTATCAATGTATTCGCAATAGTATTAGCTTTACGTCAAAATCGTTTCAAATATATTTCAGACTTAAGCGCCTTGGCTAAAACGAATCCCATTTTAGCAATAACGTTGTCTATCACTATGTTTTCCTACGCAGGAATACCGCCCTTAGCCGGTTTTTGCAGCAAATTTGCTTTGTTTTTTGCGGCTTTAGGTAGTGGAGCTTTTTTATTAGCGCTGATCGGAGTAGTTACTAGTGTTATCAGTTGCTTTTATTATATACGCTTTGTCAAAATGATGTACTTTGATACACCTAACACATGGATTCTGTATAAACCAATGGATCGTGAAAAGTCATTGTTACTGGCGGTTACTCTATTTTGTATTACATTTTTTTTTCTATATCCATCACCACTCTTTTTAGTGACTCATCAAATGGCACTAAGCCTATGCTTGTGAAATCAAAAAGCTTTGTGTTGAGCGAATGCAAGGTTAGAGAACAGCAAACTGTGTAAACACAGTTATCAATTCGGGGAGGGCTACCCACCTAAAGGAGACCCCTTTTGCTGCCCTCCCTCACAACACAAACGATGTGGTGAATTCTACCATCAACCATTTTTGGTATCTATGTAGTGAACTATAAGATAGTTTATGGTAGGGTAGAGAATAAGCAAGTAATGCTGGCTACGTGGAGAGCGTGCAAAATAAGCGATGCGTAAAGTTGACGAAATGAGCTTCGAGCTTGCTTCGCGATGACAACGGCTTACAATACCTAACAAATGTTTGCTGGAAGCTTGCTAAGTTTCACCGTATGCACTCATAAGGTGAAACAGCCGACCGATGGGTGACGAAGTCACAGGCGACCTAAGGGTGACGAAGTCACAGGAGCGCAGCGAGCGCCGCGACCAGAGGGAGCAGGCGACCTAAGGGCCGTAGGCAAGCGACCGTAGGGAGCGCAGTAAAACAAGCGAGCGCAGCGAGCGCCGCGACCGAAGGGAGCAGGCGACCGAAGGGAGCAGGCGACCGAAGGGAGCGCAGTGAAACAAGACCTTCGCTCGCCCGGCGCTCACTGCGTTCGCTTGTTTCACCGTAAAACCGAGCGAGCTTGCTCGCGAGTCGAGCGCAGGAAAACAAGCTCGCTCATAGCGCTATGCACTCTGCGCTACCTTCGGTAGCCTGTTCGCTGCGCTCACCCTTCGGTCGCCAGCTCCGCCCTTCGGTAGCTTGTTTCACCGAGCGCCGCGACCGAAGCGAGCAGGAGCGTAGCGCGGCGCTCACTGCGTTCGCTTGTTTCACCGTAAAACCGAGCGAGCGCAGGAAAACAAGCTCGCTCATGGTGAAACAAGCGAACGCAGTGAGCGCCGCGCTACCTTCGGTAGCTTGTTTCACCGAGCGCAGTGAAACTAGCAGACGATGGGTACCACAAGCTTACGAACGGTAACACCAACGACCAAAGCTAACTGGCGAACCAAGTGAGCGCTGTGACCGAAGCGAACTGCTGACCTTAGGCAGAAACAAGCGAACGCAGCTCGCGCGGCGCTATGCACTCTGCGCTACCTTCGGTAGCTTGCTCCCTTCGGTCGCGGCGCTCGCTGCGCTCCTGTGACTTCGTCACCCTTCGGTCGCCAGTGACTTCGTCACCCTTCGGTAGCTTGTTTTACCGTGGCGAAGTTACAGGAAACCTAACTCGCGCGGCGCTCACTGCGTTCGTTTGTTTCACCGTGAGCAAGTCACTTACGACCAATGCGCTGAGCGCCCGTGACGTAGGAACCAGGCGGTAGAAGCGTTAGCGCCGTAGTGCCTAACCGTCTTTAGCTTTGCAAACAGGCCACAAGGAGCACCTAGCGCGATCCTGTTGGTTTTGTTCTGCGGTTTGATCAGCAGCTCGGCCCTCGGTGAAACAAGCTACCCTCGGTAGCGCGGCGCTCACTGCGTTCGCTTGTTTCACCGTGAGCTCGCCAGTTCGGTGAAACAAGCTACCGAAGGTAGCGCCGCGCAAAGGTGAAACAAGCTACCTTCGGTAGCGCGGCGCTCACTGCGTTCGCTTGTTTCACTGTGAGCTCGCCAGCTCTGCGCTCGCTTCGCTCTCTGCTCCTTTGGGCACGGCGCTACCTTCGGTAGCTTGTTTCAACCTGAGGTCGTCCTTTGGTCGCCCTTTAGTCATGGCGCTCGGTGAAACAAGCTACCGAAGGTAGCGCGGCGCTCACTGCGTTCGCTTGTTTCACCGTGACCTTCGGGAGCAAGAACTCGCTCGCGCGGCGCTCACAGCGTTCGCTTGTTTCACCGTGACCCTCGGGAGCAGCCAATAGAGTGAGCGCGGCGCTCGTGTCGCTCGCTGCGCTCGCTCGCTTTTCCTGCGCTCGGTGAAACAAGCTACCGAAGGGCGGAGCTGGCGACCGAAGGGCGGAGCAGGAGCGCAGCGAGCGCCGCGACCGAAGGGAGCAAGCTACCGAAGGTAGCGCAGAGTGCATAGCGCCTGTCGCGAGCAAGCTCGCTCGCTTTTCCTGCGCTCGAGTCGCGAGCTTTGCTCGCTCCGTTTTACTGCGCTCGACTCGCGAGCAAGCTCGCTCGGTTTTACGGTGAAACAAGCGAACGCAGTGAGCCCCGGGCGAGCGAAGGTCTTGTTTCACTGCGCTCCCTTCGGTCGCCTGCTCCCTTCGGTCGCGGCGCTCGCTGCGCTCGCTTGTTTTACTGCGCTCCCTACGGTCGCTTGCCTACGGCCCTTAGGTCGCCTGCTCCCTTCGGTCGCCCTACGGTCGCCTGTGACTGCGTCACCTTTACGGTCGCTTGCTCCCTTCGGTCGCCCTACGGTCTTGCTCTGCGCTCCCTTCGGTCGCTTGTTCCCTTCGGTCACGGTGAAACAAGCGAACGCAGTGAGCGCCGCGCGAGCGAGCTCTTGCTCCCTTCGGTCGCCCTCTGGTCGCCCTTTGGTCGCCCTATTGGTAGATATTTATCATCATTGGTTGTTTGGCCCGAAGGGTCTTTGAATACTGTGAACCTACCTAACATACAACATGTAGATAGCTATTAGTTACCTTGGTTCACTTTATTTTGTGGTTTTTTGTACAGGTACAAAACACGACCAACAAGTTTTCGTGAGGTTTTAGCTATTTTAGCCGTTTTGAATTTTGTGTTTAGCTAAAGCGCTTAATCTCTACGTGCTTTTATCTAAACCTCATGATACTATCGAATATGTTTGCTTAGTATCTCAAACGCTCTACTTACTTTTGTCAATTCTTTTATTCAACAGTGAGTTTATGTTCGGGTAAAGCACGCTCAATGCCTTAATATAACAAAAGAAAACAGAATCAACCAAATGCCAACCATAAATCAATTAATTCGATGTGGTAGAAAATCAAAACATCGTACACAACGCACTCGAGCTTTAAACCAGTGTCCTCAAAAACAAGGCGTATGTGTGCGTGTATCTACACGCACACCCAAAAAGCCCAATTCTGCTTTACGCAAAATCGCTAAAGTGCGCTTAACTAATAAAAAAGAAATTATAGCTTATATTCCTGGAGAAGGCCATAATTTACAAGAGCACTCTGTCGTAATGATTCGAGGTGGCAGAGTGAAAGATTTACCTGGTGTAAAATATCATTGCATTCGAGGAGTCAAAGATTTACAAGGAGTACCAAATCGTCGCAGAGCCAGATCAAAATATGGTACTAAAAAACCACAAAATCTATTATGAACAATGTTAACACATTTTACTCATCGTTGAAAACATACAGCGCGTGTTTTCAGCATCCCACAACCTTGGTACATACATCTTTCTTACGTAACTTTTTACTTGACAATCGAGAGTGTAACCTACAAAATGTACGTTTTGGTACTTTTGGTGCGGGTTCCATCAGCATTTTGCGCGTCACACCGGTGTTTTGTTCTACTCAACTTGGATACTCTGGGTCACGCTCAATTCATACAAAGTGTTTAGAAGTTACTCATGAAAAACACACGGCGAAGGAAGCAAGCAGAGCGAACGACGGAGAAAACAAGTCAATCGAGCGACGCGAGCTTAGAACCAAAGTGCATACACACCAGCAACGTCAAAACACGGTCTCAAGTATCCTAACACAGGCAAGCGTTCAATCAACTCGTACCACGGGCGGAGAGTATATTACCTATATTCGTGAATTCAATCAATCACAAAAACGTTGTTTACAAAAATTTATCAATATATGTATGATAGATGGTAAAAAAACTCAATCTCATTCTATTATTACAAACACTTTTGCTCGATTAGCTAATTATGGTGATGTAATTACTTATGTAATAAACGCTATTGAAAATGTCAAACCTATAATTGAAATCAAAAAAGTAAGAATATCTGGAAGCACTCAAATTGTACCTTCTCTTTTATCTAAACGTCGACAAGAAACTTTAGCTATTCGCTGGATTGTAGAAGCTGCTATTCAACGACGAAAAACTCAACCAAATTGGAATTTCGAACAATGTTTATTAGTCGAAATAGTAGACGCTTTCAATAAAACAGGAGTGGTTCGAAAGAAAAGAGACGAACTTCATAGATTAGCTGAGGCCAATCGTGGATTAGCGCACTATCGATGGTGGTAAACGTGTAGGTAACTTTGTGTAACCGAAATACAACATCCTAATAACTGCTTGTCGTGGTGAGCAAGCTCGCCACGTTCCAGCTTTGACTTACTATTTTCAGAGTACCTTCTTGAGTATATGATTTGAGTTGAATTTATTCAAAGTGAGCTTACTTACTTGGAGCGTTCGAGCACGTTTATTAAGTATCACTTTTCTAAGATTCTACATGAAACACAGAAAAAAAAACAAGCCGCTTTAGGTTAACTTGCCTGTTTGAGTTAGTCAAGCTAAAAGTGCATCACTTAGTGAGCATTTGAGGCGAGACATTAATCAAAAATCACTTTGGAAATGAGCTAAGTAAACACACTATTGTTTTGTTTAGTTTGAGAAAGAAAGTAACATGATCCCCTACATTAATTCGAATTGTTGTTACTAAACAACTCAAGTGACTCCATGGACTAGCACTTGAGCTTGCGGAAGTAGCTTAATGGTAGAGTATAGCCTTGCCAAGGCTAGGGTTGAGGGTTCAAATCCCTTTTTCCGCTTAAGATTTTGTTTATCAATTAGGTCAAAAGAGTAAACAACAAAGCTAGCACTTAGCTTAAACAGGATCTGTTTGTGTTAGTGTGCTATTTCTTTCAAAGTGGAACCTGTGCAGGGTGGGTTGCCAGATATGAGTACGTTTGTATAGCACTGTTTACTTGAATTCTTCACGTGCAAACAAAAAGTTCTAGGTAGATCAGCAATAATATAAGCGACAGCTAACAGATGCCCCATTGCTTGGCACGACGCTTTAGCGTTTTCAATCGGTTGCCTGTTCTAACCGTGACCCACGTCAGTCTAAAGTGCTTTAGGTTGTTGCTTGTTCTGCGCAAAGAACTGTGTCCGGCTGCCATTAGGAGTCTACGTGCTTCGGTCATGCTTTGCTTTGTAATCTGTTTTTTCTCCTAAGTAACCTTTGAATTCGATGGTAAATTGTGGGTCAGCTTACGAGTAACCATAGATACTAACATCAGTGCCAAAGCGAAAGCAGCTACTGCTTTGTCGGCTTTTTGTCAAAATAGTCAGTAGAACATAAGTACAACCTAAGTACGTACAAAGTGTTGTCACACTAGAAACCTCTTTTGGCTATACCTAACTTGAGTTGCATTTATTTGTTGAGTAATGCCTCAATGTAAAAGCTCAAAATATTTCAGCTTACCACAAGTTCTAGGCGTAACAACATATTTTAGGCTGTAAGCTGGTTCATTAGCACTCAAAATTCCTACATTCAATCGGTGTTTATTTTTGATCGTTTGATTGCTTTATTCCATATATCGCGCTAGGTCAAGTGCCAAAAGGGCATTCTTAACCTGTGATTAACCCTGCCAAAGAGTTGCTTGTCCTTATACGAGTGTGTTGTTTTCTATAAGGTGTCAAGTACGTTATATTAAAGAAAGCACCAAAGAATCAAATGTTGGTGGAACTTTGATTAGTAACCGCCAATGCTTTCTGTTATGTGTTCACTTCAAAGGTATAGTTCACTTCTAGCATATTAGTGTTGTGTTTCTGTGTTGAGTAGAATACCATAACAAAATGCTTGTAGCTCAATTGGATAGAGCACCAAACTACGGATTTGGTGGTTGAGAGTTCGAATCTTTCCAGGCATGATTGTACGTAAACTCAACCAGAGTGTCCTTTAGCTTAACCACACTTCTAAGTGAAGCAGATGTTCGTTATTATGGTGGTTAAGTTTGCAAAAAACACGCGAGCTACTCAAATGTTTACATAGGGTGAAACAAGCTCGCTCACGGTGAAACAAGCGAACGCAGTGAGCGCCGCGCTCACTAGATTTTCTGCTCCAGAGGGTCACGGTGAAACAAGCGAACGCAGTGAGCGCCGCTCTCGCTTGCTCCCTACGGTCGCGGCGCTCGGTGAAACAAGCTACCGAAGGGCGGAGCTGTCGACCGAAGGGTGAGCGCAGCGAACAGGCTACCGAAGGTAGCGCAGAGTGCATAGCGCTATGAGCGAGCTTGTTTTCCTGCGCTCGGTGAAACAAGCTACCGAAGGGTGAGCGCAGCGAACTGGCGACCGAAGGGCGGAGCAGGCGACCGAAGGTAGCGCAGAGTGCATAGCGCCACTCGCGAGCCAGCTCGCTCGGTTTTACGGTGAAACAAGCGAACGCAGTGAGCGCCGGGCGAGCGAGGTCGCCCGCCTACGGCCCTACGGTCGCTTGCTCTGCACTCCCTTCGGTCGCCTGCTCCGCCCTTCGGTCGCCCTCAGGTCACCCTCGCGCGGCGCTACCTTCGGTAGCTTGTTTTACCGTGACCGAAGCGAACTGGCGAACGCAGTTAGCGCCAAGTGGCTGGCACCGAACGGCAAAAGCAGAGCCTACGCCGTGATAACTCGCGACAAACGCTGACAACAGGCATCCAAAGTAGAGTTTCGCCTAAGCACGTAGGGATGTATTCGATTGCATGTTACCGCTGGTCATGAGTGAACGCTTCCTCGCCACGAATGTTTGACGAACTGACAAGTGAGCAAAGGGGAACTTAGCCAGTGATCTAATAGCGAAAGACAAGCTAACAGAAACGCTTCAAGATGACGAATTTATGAAAGAACAAAGCTTGGGAGCGCTGTGAAACAAATACCTACTGGACTACAGGCAAGGAACCCCACAAGTCACCAAGGAAGCAGCAAACCAAAGCGCACGTTGGTGGTTTACTTCGAGCGTCTTCTTGCAAAAGTGAATTGACTAAGCAGCTTTTTCCAAAGATCATGTTCTGTTATAATTTGTGCCTAATTGCATTCGGGGGGCGTAGTTCAATTGGTAGAGCATATGCTTTGCACGCATAAAGTTATCGGTTCGAGTCCGTTCGCCTCCAAACCCTGAAGCTGTTGTTGAAACAAGTCAATAGAATCTTTTTTTTAGTATGTAAATTTTCTTTAGTTCAAGTAATTCGCCAAAAGGCTGCTAAACAGAATTGGGTTTTTGAACAGAAAAGTAAGCTTGGATGCTAAGTCCAGGCATCACTCGAGAAAAGGAGGCGTGTGATCGAATTCTATCGTTCGTTTCATTTTGCATATGTGTCCGTTATGTCGGATTATTTGTTTTCGTGTTGACATTGAGTTCTCGACGAACGGTCTTGTTCAAAATAGCGGATATGCTTGTGTTTCAACTAAGTAGGCATACAGCGTAACTAAATGGGCTAGCCCTTTGTACAGTCAGTTCGAACAAGCAAAGTGTCGGTGAAACAAGCGAGCTAACGGTGAAACAAGCGAACGAAGGTAGCGCGGCGCTCACTTCGTTCGCTTGTTTCACCGTTAGCTCGCTTGTTTCACCGTGGCCAGAGGGCGACCGAAGGGAGCAAGAGCTCGCTCGCGCGGCGCTCACTGCGTTCGCTTGTTTCACCGTGACCAGAGGGTGACCAAAGGGAACAAGAGCGCAGCGAGCGCAGCGACCGAAGGGAGCAAGCGACCGTAAGGGTGACGCAGTCACAGGCGACCGTAAGGGTGACGCAGTCACAGGCGACCGTAAGGGTGACGCAGTCACAGGCGACCGTAAGGGAGCGCAGTAAAACCGAGCGAGCGCAGCGAGCGACACGAGCGCAGTAAAACCGAGCGAGCGCAGCGAGCGACACGAGCGCAGGGCGACCATAGGGCGACCGAAGGGAGCAAGCGACCGTAAGGGTGACGCAGTCACAGGCGACCGTAAGGGTAAAACCGAGCGAGCTTGCTCGCGAGTCGAGCGCAGTAAAACCGAGCGAGCTTGCTCGCGAGTGGCGCTACCTTCGGTAGCTTGTTTCACCGAGCGCAGAGCAAGAACACAGCTCGCGCGGCGCTACCTTCGGTAGCTTGTTGCACCGTGAGCTTCGCGAACAGGCGACCGTAGGGCGACCGAAGGGCGACCGAAGGGAGCAGGCGACCGTAGGGCCGTAGGCGGGCGACCTCGCTCGCCCGGCGCTCACTGCGTTCGCTTGTTTCACCGTAAAACCGAGCGAGCGCAGCGAGCGACACGAGCGCAGTGGAACAAGCTACTGAAAGTAGCGCCGTGACGAAGTCACAGGCGAGCAAAGCGAGCGCAGTGAGCGAAGCGAACAGGCGACCGAAGGGCGGAGCAGGCTACCGAAGGTAGCGCAGAGTGCAGAGCAAGCGACCGTAAGGGTGAGCTTCGCGAACAGGCGACCTTCGCTCGCGCGGCGCTCACTGCGTTCGCTTGTTTCACCGTAAAAGCGAGCGAGCTTGCTCGCGACAGGCGCTATGCACTCTGCGCTACCTTCGGTCGCCTGTTCGCGAAGCTCACGGCGCGAGCAAGCTACCGAAGGTAGCGACGCGCGAGCTACGTTCGCTTGTTTCACTGCGCTCGTGTCGCTCGCTGCGCTCGCTCGGTTTTACGGTGAAACAAGCGAACGCAGTGAGCGCCGGGCGAGCGAGGTCGCCCGCCTACGGCCCTACGGTCGCCTGCTCCGCCCTTTGGTCGCCAGTTCGCTGCGCTCACCCTTCGGTAGCTTGTTTCACCGAGCGCAGGAAAAGCGAGCGAGCTTGCTCGCGACAGGCGCTACCTTCGTTGTTTTCACCGAGCGCAGGAAAAGCGAGCGAGCTGGCTCGCGAGTGGCGCTACCTTCGGTAGCTTGTTTCACCGAGCGCAGAACAAGAGCAAAGCGAACGCAGTGGAACAAGCTCGCTCACGACGCTACCTTCGGGAGCTTGTTTCCCCTTCGCGCGGCGCTACCTTCGGTAGCTTGTTTCACCGAGCGCAATCAAACAAGCTGCCTTCGGTAGCGCGGCGCTTACTGCGTTCGCTTGTTTCACCGTGACCCTCGGGAGCAACAGAGCTTGGAGCTCGCTCGGGCAGCTATTCTTCGGGTGGCTTGTGTTCGACCCACCGGTTCGCATCTTTTTATGACCAAACGTAAAGTTACTTTATATAACACCGTAGCCTCGAGAATACAACGTCTTTTCGCACCATAACACAAACTAGCGAAGCAAACTTACGATTGAAAGCAATGCGGAGTCACAAAGTGAAGTGCATTTTTGGTAGTTGTTAACTTGTAGGCCTACCTTTGTGTTTGACGTAAAGATAGAGCTTAACCCACATTATGATACGAGTTGTTTTGATTTGTTTGGATTACCTTTTTGCCGATGTAGCTCAGATGGTAGAGCATTCCCTTGGTAAGGGAAAGGTCTCCGGTTCAAGTCCGGTCATAGGCTAAGATAAACTTTGCCTTGCAAAGGCATAAAGGCATTCATACTAGCTAAGTCAAGCTATTGTATGCATAATTTTGATTGAATCACATTTTGTTAATGCTTTTTGCTTCTTCGTTATGGTGCTTTGGGATGTAACGGCTAAAGATATGGGACCAAATTGAACACAAGCGACCAAAAGGAGTGCACTAAGTGAACTCAAATGTGTTGTTTAGCATAACACAGGCGAAGGCGTTCGAAACTTCAAGTTCCTTATGGGTAGCTAGTTGCGGTGGCTTATGCGGTAGGTGCACGCTCGTCGCTCGAAGCTCTATGCGTTCGCTTGTTGCATTGCGCTCCTGAACGGTCGCCTGTTTGCAAAGCTCACGGTGCTCACTGCGTTCGCCAATTCGGCGCTGACTTCGTTTGTGTTAACCTTCGGTCACGGTGAAACAAGCGAACGCAGTGAGCGCCGCGGAGGTGAAACAAGCTACCTTAGGTAGCGCGGCGCTCACTGCGTTCGCTTGTTTCACCGTGAGCTCAGGGCGACCAGAGGGCGACCGAAGGGTAAAACGGAGCGAGCAAAGCTCGCGACTCGAGCGCAGTAAAACAAGCTCGCTCATAGCGCTATGCACTCTGCACTCTGCGCTACCTTCGGTAGCCTGTGACTGCGTCACGGCGCTACTTTCAGTAGCTTGTTCCACTGCGCTCGTGTCGCTCGCTGCGCTCGCTCGGTTTTACGGTGAAACAAGCGAACGCAGTGAGCGCCGGGCGAGCGAGGTCGCCCGCCTACGGCCCTACGGTCGCCTGCTCCCTTCGGTCGCCCTTCGGTCGCCTGTTCGCTTCGCTCACTGCGCTCGCTTTGCTCTTGCTCCCTCTGGTCGCCCTTCGGTCGCCAGCTCCGCCCTTCGGTAGCTTGTTTCACCGAGCGACGCGACCGTAGGGAGCAAGCGAGCGCGGCGCTCACTGCGTTCGCTTGTTTCACCGTGACCCTCGGGAACAAGAACGCAGCTCGCGCGGCGCTACCTTCGGTAGCTTGTTTTCCCGTGAGCTCGCTAATTTCAACCTAAGGTCTTCTGCTACTTAGTCACCTTAGAAGTGGTGGCTATGCCCTTATTGGTTGTTTGTTACGGGCGACGTAAAAAAGCGCGTTTGGTGATAGCTTTAGCCGCATTTTGTAGTGTTTATCATTTTCAAACTGTAGACAATCATGATGTGTTGAATGCTAACAAAGCAGGAGAACGATCCTAGTTAGATATCCACTAATGGAATCCCAGTTTGCTTTGGTTGCGAAGCTCGCTTAGCTCACTCGCTTGTTTTTTCCCCCGTATCAGTGTTTCGCGCTTTGACTAAAAGGAACAAGCAAGCTTAGAAACGCTGACCATGATCAACTTGCAAATTGCGATCAAAGCGACGGTGAAACAAGCGAACGCAGTGAGCGCCGCGCGAGCCGGCTTCAAAACGGCGTGAGCAAGCTACCGAAGGTAGCGCCGCGCGAGCTGCGTTCGCTTGTTGCACCCAAGTTTCACCGTCAAGCTAGATTCAAAAACTCGCCATGCTTGCTTACATTCAAAGTGTTTCCGCATAGAAGGTCGAAGTGCACAATTGAGCGCAGCGTGAATTGCTTATCGCTGTTTGTCACGTCCAAAGGTTGTTAACCTACAAGAGAGTGCTACCTTAGATCGTTTGAACTAATGGACATCAGTGGCTTCGTTACGACAAGCAAAACAAACGATTGCTCGTTCCGTTAGTTTCGCTCGCCCTTAGGTAACCATTAACGCGCAGCAAGCTGAAAGTGCTACGCTATGTTCGTACAACTTCATCACATTAGGCCACCTTTGTTTTTTACTGTAAGCGTTTTTTACAAACACAAAAATACGAACGATATGGCTACTCAAAACCAAATGAAAAATTTTACATTCAACTTTGGGCCTCAACATCCGGCGGCTCACGGTGTATTACGATTAGTCTTGGAAATGAACGGGGAAGTGGTACAGCGTGCCGAACCTCATATTGGATTACTACATAGAGGTACAGAAAAATTAATTGAGTATAAAACATATCTTCAAGCCTTACCTTATTTTGATCGTTTAGATTATGTTTCGATGATGGCACAAGAACATGCTTTTTCTTTAGCTGTAGAGAAATTGTGTAATTGTGAAGTACCATTACGTGCTCAATACATACGAGTGCTTTTTTGTGAGATAACCAGAATTTTAAATCATTTACTAGCCTTAACTACCCATGCTATGGATGTAGGAGCGTTGACACCCTTTCTTTGGGCGTTTGAAGAACGAGAAAAACTCTTAGAATTTTATGAAAGAGTTTCCGGAGCAAGAATGCACGCTAACTACATAAGACCAGGCGGAGTGGCTCAAGATATGCCTTTAGGTTTAAGTGAAGATATTTATCGTTTTGCTCAACAATTTGCTTCTCGTATAGATGAATTAGAGGAAATGTTAACTAATAATCGCATTTGGAAGCAACGGCTTGTTGATATTGGAGTTGTAACAGCACAACAAGCGTGTGATTGGGGGTTTAGTGGTGTTATGTTAAGAGGTTCCGGCGTTTGCTGGGACTTGCGAAAAGCGGCACCTTATGATGTGTATGCAAAATTAGAATTTGATATACCTGTTGGAACAAGAGGAGATTGTTATGATCGTGTGCGGGGAAAGATCCCCACTGTTACGTCGGTGTTGAAAACACACTGTGCCGGATCCCAGGGCACTAATTCCAACTCGAATTACCGAAGCTATTGCGCTCGTGGATTCAAGCCCGAGTTTGGAAAATCGACTGCAAGTAAGGCTACTAGCAGGAACCACCTTAGAGCTTATTCATTAACTGAAACGAGGGTCGCGCTTCAGAAGTTGCAACCTATAGGAAATGCGTTTGTACGTAGCATGAGTACCTACATAACGATGGAGGAAAAAGGAGATCCCTACGGCAAACAAGCAATTTTTGAACAAAATGTTACGTTAAGTAACCCAGGGCGGCCTAAAAGCAGTCAGTATACAAAACAAAACGTGACAAGGGGAACTTCCACAAGTTCGGGGTATACGGAAGGTGCCTCTGAGCGGCGATGTGTTGAAAACTATCAAACTATTACCAGCAGCCTTCAAACGTTGAGTGTTACCCAACAAGCACCCGATTGGCATACTTGGCTTAGCGAGCGACCAGTTAATTTAACAATTTGTAAGTTCGCTTCAAAGGAATACAATACGAGCAAGCGAGCAGCAAGCGAAGGGAGTACCGAGAGCTTCCTAACAGCTCTATTGCTTCGCGCGATGCTTCTTATCAAACCCACAGTCACGGCGCTCATCACTCAGCGCTCTGTTGGTTCGTTTATGGTAAGGCGCTTGCTTCGCTTGCTTGTTTCACTGTGCTCCCAAACGGTCGCCTGTTGCCGAGGCTTACGGTGCAACAAGCTACCGAAGGTAGCGCCGGGAGCGAGCTTCGCTCGCTCGGGTTTACTGCGCTCGTGTCGCTCGCTGCGCTCGCTCGCTTTTACTGCGCTCGTGTCGCTCGCTGCGCTCGCTCGCTTTTACTGCGCTCCCTTACGGTCGCCTGCTCCCTTCGGTCGCGGCGCTCGCTGCGCTCGCTTGTTTTACCCTTACGGTCGCCTGCTCCCTTCGGTCGCGGCGCTCGCTGCGCTCTTGCCTACGGCCCTTACGGTCGCTTGCTCTGCACTCTGCGCTACCTTCGGTAGCCTGCTCCGCCCTTCGGTCGCCTGTGACTTCGTCACGGCGCTACTTTCAGTAGCTTGTTCCACCCTTCGGTCGCCCTACGGTCGCCTGTTACTTCGTAAGGTTGAAACAAGCGAACGCAGTGAGCGCCGCGCGAACGCAGTGAGCGCCTCGCGAGCGAAGGGAGCGAGCGAAGCGAAGCTCACTGCGTTCGCTTGTTTCAACCTTTCCAGGGTCACACAATCGCTAGGCTGCCTTCGTCGCTATGGCAACGCTGCGCGCAGTTCCAACGTGAGTCGCCTGTTCACTTCGCTTGCCGTAACGAAGCAACAAACTAGTCAAACAAGTGACGAACACTGGTATAGTATAGAAAGTGACACTACCTTTCCAAGTTTGATTGAGTACCATGAAGCCCAAAGGGCTGAAGCTACTCTACAAGCCAGAGTCAAACAACATTATGTCGACCATAAATATAGAAGACTAATCGACATTATAGCAGATCCGACCACACTTTTGATGGCTTACAACCGTATCAAATCGAAACCAATACAGAGGAACCCTTTTGAAAAAAGGCAACTATCCAACAAATTACACTGTTTAAAGGAAATACCACGCGAGTGGTTTGAGCCAATGTCAAAACATCTTAAGGAAGGTACCTATGTGTTTGAGAGTAACTTCGGCAAAATAGCAAAAGTGGGATCGTTCGAGCAACCCTTCAAGGGTTGCAAACAAACACAAGATTGTATAGTGCAAGAGGCCATTTGCCTGGTACTTGAAAACATCTACGAACCTTTGTTTAGACCGAGCTCTCATAGCTTTAGACCTAACAAAGGTCCGTTCACAGCGATAGAACAGGTGCGTAAATGGACTGGTGTTACGTGGTTAATACCTATGGATGTGCAACCTTTGCTTCCTTTGATAGACCAGAAGTCACCTTTGTTCAAAATTTTAGGTCAACATATAGAAGACCAAGCACTGTTGAGTTTATTGAATACAATGTTGAACGCTCAAAAAATAAGTCTAAATTTCCAATATAAAAAACTCGCTGTATCACAAAGCAACGGACTTTCACGGCTACTCAGTAATATTTATCTACATCAATTGGATGAGCACATACAAACACATATTGATTTAGTTAACAAAACACATATTGCAAAGTTGTCAAACTCTAAGCGCTTGCATTTACGAGCTAACATTGTGGGTGAAACTAGCGAGCAAAGCTCGCGCGGCGCTACCTCCGGTAGCTTGTTTTCCCGTGACACAAGCTCGCTCACGGGAAAACAAGCGAACGCAGTGAGCGCCGCGCTACCTTCGGTCGCTTGTTCTGCACTCCCTTCGGTCGCCTGCTCCGCCCTTCGGTCACCCTCGCGCGGCGCTACCTCCGGTAGCTTGTGTTACCGTTCATTCAACGCTTCACTCAAACCTATCTATTCTGTCAAGTCTTCGCGGCTCTTCGGTCCTTCTTTAGGTTACTGCAAATTATGGTATGTTAGATATGCACACTTTTGCTTATTAGGTGTCAGAGGTACAAAAGCAGAAGCACGTACCCTTATTGATAATATCAAACGTTATGTACAAACAGATTTCAAGCTTGAAGTAAGCAAGCCATTGGCTGAACTATGTCATGCTGAGTACGAAGGCGCTTTCTTTTTGGGCTTCTGGATAAAGTGTAGCGTTAACCAGAGCAAAATGGTTTCGCTTTGTTCCGATCATTCGACTGATAAGCCTTGGTTGAGCCGTGTCAAACAAGATCCTGGTGTAATTTTGGGTGCACAGCAGTATAAGTTGTCTGGTTGCATCGTTAGCGACGCTCCGGATGATCGCTTGTCAGACGGTGAAACAAGCGAGCTCACGGTGAAACAAGCAGACGCAGTGAGCGCCGCGCTACCTTCGGTCGCTTGTTCTGCACTCCCTTCGGTCGCCTGCTCCGCCCTTCGGTCACCCTCGCGCGGCGCTACCTCCGGTAGCTTGTTTTACCGTTCTCTATCAATCGGTCGAGTGCCTAAAGGCCGTGCATTTTGTCTACAAGTAAGTCAAGATAGATCTCAGAACTCTCGAAACACAGCAAAGACCCCTTTGAAACATTGTTTCAAAAGTGCACACCAAAGGGAAACCGCTCAAAGAATAAACCGAAGGGTAGCGTCGCACCTTGTGATTCAACAAAACCGTATCACAAAAATTTATTCGCACATAGCACGCAAGGCTATGACAAAGGTCTTGCAAACAGCCCACGAGAAACGCGGGCATAAAGGTCTACAAAATGCGTTCAACCAAGTGACAGAATCTTTTCGTTCTACTGTCATAGGACACAAAGAGCTTTACAAAATAGCAACACCCAAAGCATTACTATTCAATGCGCTTGTGAAAGAAGCACTACCGTCGAGAGTTACAGAAGCAGCTCGAAAATTCGATGAAGAGCTAACAAATTTTTGTGACTTAAATAAAGGCAAGATAGAAGCACGAATCGCAGGTAAAGTAGACAAAGTATTGGGGTCTACTTGGAGCCAACACAATTCTGGAATTTGCAGCTCTCCCCAAATCTATGTCCAATTGCCCAAAATAATGAACAAACTAGAGCAAAGAGGTTTTTGCCAATACGGTAAACCCGCGGCTAAGCTTCAACTACTTGCGTACACGGATGAACAAATTGTAGAGTTGTACGGAATATTGGCTTGGGGGTTACTTTATTACTACAGATGTGTAAACAATTTTGGAGGCTTGCGCAAACTTGTAGATTACCAGCTAAGATACTCCTGTTTGTATACCCTAGCTGCCAAACATAAAAGATCTTTAAGCAAAACTATTCAAGTGTACAGTAAGGACTTAGTTGTGAAAGTCAAAACTACCTTTGTTATTCGAAAGTCTACTGAAAACACAGGTAACGAAGCAACCATGCGATCTGAGGGTTATCTAGGAAAGAACGACCTAAGAGTTGTCAACAAGCAACTGAATAGTAGCCTCGGAACCTTGGAAACATCGACCGAAGGGGTGACAAAAGGGCGACCAATAGGGGCGACCAAAGGGCGACCAGAGGGCGGAGCAGGCGACCGAAGGGAGCGCAGAGCAAGACCGAAGGGAGCGCAGTGGAACAAGCTACCTCAGGTAGCGCGGCGCTCACTGCGTTCGCTTGTTTCACCGTGGCCAGAGGGTGACCAAAGGGAACAAGAGCGCAGCGAGCGCAGCGACCGAAGGGAGCAAGCGACCGTAAGGGTAAAACCGAGCGAGCGCAGCGAGCGAGTCGAGCGCAGAGCAAGACCGCAGGGTTACCAGAGGGAACAAGAGCGAGCTCACGGTAAAACAAGCTCCCTTCGCTCGCGCGGCGCTCACTGCGTTCGCTTGTTTCACCGTGAGCTCGCTGTTCCCTTTGGTCGTCCTAACGTTCGCCAGTTACGCGCTCGCTTCGCTCGCCATCCTGACGGCCCTTTGGTCACGGTGAAACAAGCTCACTTGTTCGCGCGGCGCTCACTTCGTTCGCTTGCTCACGCCGGGCTACCTTCGGTAGCGAGCGAAGCGAGCTCGCTTTTGCCGAACAATTGGAATACTGGCGAAGCAAACAAAAGAGTTCAGCCTGGCAACTTAAGTTGTGAGCAAAGTGACCCTACAAATCAAAATGAAATAAGGTTTGTAGAACATAAGATAGGCTGGGTGGACAAGCACTTTTTTCCATCTACACGCGAGGTACAGACGTTCGTACGCGGGTTTCATGTCGATAAAAATACTCACCAAATGTGCGAAGAGGCTTTTAGGCTTTTACGTATGTACGACAGGTAACTTTGTTTTGATGAAATAGCTTTTGTTTGTTTTTGAAAGGCGACTCACCATGAATTCACTAAGGCTCAAGAGTGACGAAGTCACAGCGAACCAAAGCGGAATGCTGTGTGCTAATCAAATCGCAACAAACAAAACGAATATGCAAGTTACGCACCTTTTGGTACAAAAGTGCTCGAGTGTTCTACACTTGAGCTTACTGGATTAGCTTATGACAAACTTGAATGAACCAAAGTAAAGTGACCTTCAAAAGTGAACAGTTAGAATGCAATTGAATAGTGTTAGAAATCCTGTTAGTTTAGACCCTCCAACAGAGCTAAAAAGGACAGGCGACGTCAGTGTAAGCATTTTTGCAAAGTGGTCAAGTGTAACTCAATAACCAAACAAGCTAAACACAATCAATTAGGAGGTCGGAAAGCAAACTCTAAGGGAAGGGGAGCCGTATGATAGGAAACTATCACGTACGGTTCTGTGAGAGACAGAACGCAGTTCAAAGGGTGTATCCAGTCTACTCTCGTATTGTATTCGTATTGAAGAGATGCGGCAAAGTCTTCGAATTATTATGCAATGTCTAAATGCAATGCCTAGTGGGATGATCAAAACAGATGATCGTAAATTGTGCCCTCCTTCACGAACTCAAATGAAACAATCAATGGAATCGTTAATTCATCATTTTAAACTGTATACAGAAGGTTTTGCAGTACCGGCTTCATCAACTTATACAGCAGTGGAAGCGCCTAAAGGTGAATTCGGTGTATATTTAGTGAGTAATGGCACCAATCGTCCGTATCGTTGTAAAATAAGAGCACCAGGTTTTGCGCATTTGCAAGGACTCGATTTTATGTCCAAACATCATATGTTAGCTGATGTAGTTACTATTATCGGTACTCAAGATATTGTATTTGGAGAAGTAGATAGATAGTAGCTTACAACAAAAGCTTCGCGTATGCACTCCAATGAACTAAGCTCACCCATGTGGGCGCCAAGCGCTGTTACGAGTGAAGCAAATCCACCAAAGTGAAACTGCTTTAGCTAAGCTCAGGGCGTGATTTGAGCGGAGGCAAGGTAGCGACTAGCGCTGCGTCAGCAAGCTTGCTCTATACCGTCTATTCATGCGCTTTGGTCCTTCGGTTGGTTTGTTTTGGTTTGGTTCGGTTAACTTACCCCCTTATTACACCAAGCACTCCGTGCTAATTTACTATGAGCGCTGCTCCCTTTGGTCGCAGCGCTCACCTAAATGTGTTGCACTTTAGTTGTTGCACAGTATAGAGCACTCAATGCAAAAAGCTCACGGTAAAACAAGCGAACGAAGTGAGCGCCGCGCGAGCTGCGTTCGCTTGTTTCACCCAGCGATGAGGTGAGGGCGGCAAAAAAGGAAACCGCTGCAAACAGCCAACCTAAACCTTTTTGTAGCGCTCGGTCCGGTCGTTCGGCGCTTGACGTTCACCGTAGGTCCGCACTCGGCGCTCGGCGCTAGGTGCTCTGGCGCTCTGTTTGGTCGCCTGTTAGCTTCGTTCGTTTGTTGCACTGCGCTCCCGAACGGTCGCCTGTTCGCTTTGGTCACGGGAAACCAAGCTACCGAAGGGCCGTAGGCAAGCGACCGTTCGCTCGCGCGGCGCTCACTGCGTTCGCTTGTTTCACCGTGAAACAAGCGACCGAAGGGCGACCGAAGGGAGCAGGCGACCGAAGGGAGTGCAGAGTGCATAGCGCCGCGCGAGGGTGACCGAAGGGAACAGCTACCGAAGGTAGCGCGGCGCTACCTTCGTTCGCTTGTTTCACCGTGAGCGAGGCAGCTACGCGCTCGGTGAAACAAGCTACCTTCGGTAGCGCGGCGCTCACTGCGTTCGCTTGTTTCACCGTGAGCTCGCTCGCTTTTCCTGCGCTCGCTCTTGCTCCCTATGGTCGCCCTAGCTCGGTGAAACAAGCTAGCGAAGGGCGGAGCAAGCGACCGAAGGGCGACCAGAGGGAGCAAGAGCAAAGCGAGCGCAGTGAGCGAAGCGAACAGGCGAGCGAAGGGTGAAACAAGACCTTCGCTCGCCCGGCGCTCACTGCGTTCGCTTGTTTCACCGTAAAACCGAGCGAGCTGGCTCGCGAGTGGCGCTACCTTCGGTAGCTTGTTTCACCGAGCGCAGTGAAAGCGAGCGAACAGGCGACCGAAGGGCCGTCAGGCAAGCGACCGAAGGGAGTGCAGAGTGCAGAGTGCATAGCGCCTGTCGCGAGCAAGCTCGCTCGGGTTTACCCTACGGTCGCTTGCTCTGCACTCTGCACTCCCTTCGGTCGCTTGCCTGACGGCCCTTCGGTCGCCTGTTCGCTTCGCTCACTGCGCTCGCTTTGCTCGCTTGCCTACGGCCCTTCGGTCGGCCTACGGTCGCCTGTGACTTCGTTACGGTAAAACAAGCTACCTAAGGTAGCGCCGCGCTTGCTGCGCTCGCTTGTTTGACTGCGCTCGGTGAAACAAGCTACCGAAGGTAGCGCCACTCGCGAGCCAGCTCGCTCGCTTTTACCCTACGGTCGCCTGCCTACGGGCCAAACGGTCGCCAGCCTACGGCCCAAAGGTCGTTCGTGTTGAACGGTACTCGGTGCGTTGGTGGTTTGACTTAGTGGTTTGGTCGTTTGTCTTTGGGCTTTTTGATTGCTCAATTTCAACCATACCATTAGGTTGCGTAAAGTTTCGCCCTTGGATGTGGGCTCGCAGCTCGCTTCTCTTGAGTCGGAAGCCAGGGTTGTTCCAAACGTGAGCCACTCAATGTAGTTTTATGCAATTCAAGTTAACTCAAAAGTGTGGCATAAAAACATCAAAGCTTAATGTGGGTAATATGTTTAGTCCTGCTTGCAATCTTCAGACATCACCACACTGGGATGATCGGTGTTGTGATGTCTGAATAGAATACGAGTCTATGGTAAACATTCAACAATATTCTGATCAAAAAGATCAATCCAAAAACATAATAGATTTATGAATGCAAAGATATCAATAATTTCTAAATCGTTTGAAACTCCGAAAGAAAGAGATCAAAAAGGATCAAAATCTGCACTACAAAACACGAAATCATTATCGAACACAAATTTGAAACAATGGCGTTTAATTCGATTACCTAAAACGCGAGCATTATTTACTGTTTTACGATCACCGCATATTGACAAAAAATCAAGAGAACAGTTTGAAATCAAAATACATAAACAATTTATTGTAATGAAAACTGAAACTATGCAATTACGCCAGAAGTTGTTACGTTTGAAATGGCATGATTTACCTGGAGTTCAATTCAAGGTGATTGTGAATTATACAACTCGATTCAGCAAATTTTGGTAAATTCATTGTTCCCTTAGGTAGCGGTAAAACAAGCTACCGAAGGTAGCGACGCGCGAGGGTTACCAGAGGGCGACCATAGGGTGGAACAAGCGAGCTCGCTCGCTCGCGCGGCGCTCACTGCGTTCGCTTGTTTTACCGTGACCGAAGGGCGGAGCAGGCGACCGAAGGGAGTGCAGAACAAGCTCACGGCGCGAGCAAGCTACCGAAGGTAGCGCCGCGCGAGCTGCGCTCTTGCTCCCTATGGTCGCCCTGCGCTCGGTGAAAACAAGCTAGCGAAGGTAGCGCCTGTCGCGAGCAAGCTCGCTCGGGTTTCCTGCGCTCGGTGAAACAAGCTAGCGAAGGTAGCGCCACTCGCGAGCCAGCTCGCTCGGTTTTACGGTGAAACAAGCGAACGCAGTGAGCGCCGGGCGAGCGAAGGTCTTGTTTCACTGCGCTCCCTTCGGTCGCCTGTGACTTCGTCACCCTACGGTTGCCTGTGACTGCGTCACCCTTACGGTCGCCTGTTCGCGAAGCTCACGGTGAAACAAGCGAACGCAGTGAGCGCCGCGCGAGCCAGTTAGCTTGTTTTCCTGCGCTCGGTGAAAACAAGCTACCGAAGGTAGCGCCTGTCGCGAGCAAGCTCGCTCGGGTTTACCCTACGGTCGCCTGCTCCCTTCGGTCGCGGCGCTCGCTGCGCTCTTGCTCCCTATGGTCGCCCTGCGCTCGAGTCGCGAGCTTTGCTCGCTCGGTTTTACGGTGAAACAAGCGAACGCAGTGAGCGCCGGGCGAGCGAAGGTCTTGTTTCACCCTACGGTCGCCTGCTCCCTTCGGTCGCGGCGCTCGCTGCGCTCGCTTGTTTTACCCTTAGGTCGCCTGTGACTTCGTCACCCAAAGGTCACCTGCCTACGGCCCAACTACTTTGTGTTCAGGTTCACACTTGACTTTTCTTACTGCATCCGATGTACTAGAATGCAAAGTTCTATTGAAGTAATAACCTCGTTTGGTTAAGCGCGTACAAATAATGGATGCTGTATAAGGTTCCGATAAATTAACTACTTGTGTAATGCTAAGCTAAGTGTAATGTGGCGTACTTAGATGGAGTAGATTTTGGCGTACTTGTACTTCCTTATACCGAAGCTACAGAGAAAAGTCAAGCTCACGGATTTGCTTCGCAATAACTGTGATTTGAGAAAGAGTGAATTTTCTAAGTCAAAAGTAATCAACACAAACTGAGTAGATAACTCAATTCAAGCATAATTGAAATCGATTCAAACAAACAAAGGAATGAAAATATGAAACAATTATGTTGGACAGGAAAGGCGTTCAAACAATTAAGTGTGAGTGCAAAATATAAAACAGCTGGTCGAAATAGTTCGGGATCTATTACAATGTTTCATCGAGGAGGCGGATCAACCCGATTATGGCGCAGAATAGATTTCAAACGAAACGTATTAATGAGTGGGTTTGTTGAAAGAATAGAATATGATCCTAATCGTTCTGCTCGAATAGCTTTAGTACGCTGGTCCAGCTTGGATAAGTTGCGAGCAAAGCGTGCGATTGGAAGGTCACTGCAACCCACGGTAACTCCAAACAGAGAGCTCAAACAAATATCAGATGGTGATTTAGCGAGCTTGAATGTGTTCCACAGCCTAAAGCAAAACACATACGGTGAAATAAGCGAACGAAGAGAACACCAGAGCACCAATGACGAAAGAACCATACAACCGAATGCTCAAAGGCAAACGACCGAAGGAAAAGACATGCGAATAAACGGAGCGCCAAGCGTCACACCTACGTCCACTTTTGCTAGTGATAAGGCAAACCACAATCAATCGAATACCACTTCGAGCCAAAAGATTGTTGCTCGCTTGCCCATTGCCCCTACGCCGGCTAGCCCAACAGTGTTGCTTGCGCAAAAGCAAATTGTTCACAATAGAAACTCGAATTCTTCTGCACTTTTTACTTATATTTTGGCATGTGATCAGTTAAAAGTAGGTGATAATATAATGAATTTGCATTGCAACTCAAATTTCGAGCCGAATGATGGTGAAATAGTTTCAACAGTATTTCCTGAAGTTCACAATACTGCTGTGAATTTATGGCAACACGATAAATTCTATCAACAAATAGGGAATTGTATTCCATTGCGTAATATTCCAATAGGCACTGTTCTTCATAATATTGAATTGCACCCAGGTCAAGGTGGTAAAGTTGTGAGGGCTGCCGGCACTTTTGCTCAACTTGTGCAGAAACTGCCTTTGGAAGCTCCTCGTGTGTGTCTTGTACGCCTACCTTCAGGTTTGAATAAACAGTTTGATTCTAGATGTCGTGCCACTATAGGCATAGTATCAAATCCAGCACATAATACACGCAAGTTAACTAAAGCGGGTCAAAGACGTTGGTTAGGTAAACGGCCCATTGTACGCGGCGTGGCTATGAATCCGGTGGATCACCCTCATGGTGGAGGTGAAGGTCGTACTAAGGGTGGTAGACCTTCTGTGTCACCTTGGGGTAAACCAACTAAAGGTGGTTTTAAGACTAGAAAAAGAAAACAACACAATTGATAGATGAGTCGTTCTATATGGAAAGGTCCTTTTGTAGAAGCTAGTTTGCTTAAATCAACCAAAATATCACGCAAAGTGTGGTCACGTAGATCTTGTATTTTACCTCAATTCGTAGGTTGTGTTACACAAATACATAACGGACGTTTTTTTGTTCGTTTCAAAATTACTGAAGAAATGGTAGGTCATAAATTAGGTGAATTTGCTTCTACACGCAAAACATCTTCTGTACGTAAAAACAGTTTAACTAAACGCTTGACAAAAACGAAAAAAGCGTAAGCAATTCAACAATTTGGTTTGAATGGTTCAATATTTCAAACACACAAAAACACTTCAACAGATTCCTAGTACAAAGCGACTCAATAAATACAATTCAAAAGAAGGGTTGACTTTGTTTCGTTGCACTCAACATTCCGCTAGGTTTGATTCAAAAGAGGTTTGAAGGGCGAAGCAAACAGCGATATTTGCGTTTTGCTTCGCCCTAAAGTAAAAGGGAGAATAAGGGTGTAGGCTACCGGTGCTCAAAATCAAGGCGCAAACAACCGAACGGTCTAATGTTGGGAATTGAACCAGATTGCCCATTGGTTGTTTGCTTCGCGCTATCGCTGTGCAATACTGACAACCGAATGAGCCAGAGAGACACAACCTTCGGATGAGCACTGGCCGTAGGCAGGCTACCGTTTTTGCCGTAGGCAGGGTGAAACAAGCGAACGCAGTGAGCGCCCGACCGTTTGGGTGACGAAGTCACAGGAGCGTAGCGCGGCGCTCACTGCGTTTGCTTGTTTCACCGTGCAACAAGCGAAGCGAGCGAAGCTCGCGCGGCGCTATGCACTCTGCGCTACCTTCGGTAGCCTGTGACTGCGTCACGGCGCTACTTTCAGTAGCTTGTTCCACTGCGCTCGACTCGCGAGCCAGCTCGCTCGGTTTTACGGTGAAACAAGCGAACGCAGTGAGCGCCGGGCGAGCGAGGTCTTGTTTCACTGCGCTTCCTTCGGTCGCTTGCCTACGGCCCTACGGTCGCCTGCTCCGCCCTTCGGTCGCCAGTTCGCTGCGCTCACCCTTCGGTAGCTTGTTTCACCGAGCACAGCAAAAGCGAGCGAGCTCACGGTGAAACAAGCTCACTTGTTCGCGCGGCGCTCACTTCGTTCGCTTGCTCACGCCGGGCTACCTTCGGTAGCTTGTTTCACCGAGCGCGTAACTGGCAAGCGAACAAAGCATCGTGCCCGAAGGGAACAAACAACCCTAGAGTGATCCTATTCTTTTCGGGCACGATAGCATGAGCTACGTACAATGTATTTGAGCGCCGTGAACTTGTGGTACGACAAAAAACAAACGGCGTACCACCGCTTCGCACTAAGTAACATGAGCGTGTCGTCCCCCTAGGTGGCTCGTAAAATCTTAGGGCCGTAGGGCGACCAGAGGGAGCAGAAGCTGGACTGTAATTTTTGAAGCACCTCCCATTTGACAAACATAGAGCCACTAAGAGTAGCTCGTTACTTCTAGTGCACTTAGAACTCTAAGTGCAAAACACACAACGATTAGTTATGTCGCAAAAAGTCAATCCAATAGCAGTTAGACTCAAGTTGAACCGTAAGTCAGATTCCAGTTGGTTTAGTGATTATTATTATGCAACACTTTTGTATCAAGATTGTAATTTCAAAAATTACTTAAGCTCAATAAGACAACCTACAGGTACCAAATTAGGATTTCGACCGGGTAGGTGCATTATGCATCATTATCCCAAGAGAAGTGTGATTCATATTTTTTGCTTAGGAACAAAACGCAAGATGAAGCATCCTTCGGTGTACTCTTACGACAACCTTATTCCGTTTGTATTTCAAAATACGTCACAAAGCAAACACGCACCTAATGAAAGTGTATCTCACTCACTAGATACTTTGCGAACCAACGGTAGCACAAAGCGTTTTGCTTTTACACCACTACGATTCCATGTTCAACGCCAATCTGGTTATGACAGCTATTACGCAAATTTAGTAGACCAACTATGTAAATCATCGCTCAATACTAGTGAAGTGTCTATAGTAAAGAAAGGGAATTCCATACTTGGTTTTCCGGCATCCTTAGGTGTACTCGCACATTTTCCTGCACAAAGTGTTCACTCAACGCTTCGCACCTCACTAACTGCTTTCGCGAAAGGTTTAAACAAAACACCCTCTTTCAAGGTGAACCACGTTGGGCGCAGTAACCTGTTTGATAACGACTATCGCAAGTATTTATTACAAATTAGTGGTTGGATTAGTACTGCATTAAAGCAAGTTCAAGTTCATGACAATGATACTAGAAAAGTTCGCATGCTTGTTTCACTCTCGAAACTCCCCGCGGACCTTTTCACCTTAGGGCTCCCAACAAACAGCTTAATGTTAGCACAACCCGACGGAGAGGTGGTACTCAATGGATTATTGAATCCAACTCAGCTTGAAGCGGTAACTTCGTCACAGGTAACCGATATGGGCAGTACTTATATGAATTATTTTGTAATGCAATATTGTTTTCAAATGAACAGCTGTCTTGTTCATTCCACTTTACAGTATATACAACCCGAAGAAATACAAGCTAAGTATTTGCAACTGTGTTTAGCTAAAAGCCGTCATTATTATTTATCGAATATACAGAGAGTACTTTCTAGTCAAACCAAAACCTTGACTTCAATAATACCCATGAAAGTCACTTCGGTTTATCAAAGTGCATTGTTATTAGCCCAAGAGATTTGCTGTAAATTAGAACAGACTAAATCATTTCGACAAATTTGTAAGACTATATTCAAAGAAATTGAAATGTGTAGTTATATCAAAGGAATTCGTATAGCATGCTCAGGACGATTCAATGGTGCAGAGATTGCCAAAACTGAGTGTAAACAATACGGAGAGACTTCGTTACACGTCTTTTCGGACCAAATCGATTATGCTTACACAAAAGCATCAACTCCTTACGGAATCTTAGGAGTTAAGGTGTGGATTTGTTATTTGTAAAGGAGTAGAAAATGCATATATGTTGTATCCAAAACGCACCAAATTTCGCAAATATTTTAAGGGCCGCACTCAAGGTCTGAAAACAGATGGCACACAACTTTCGTTTGGAAAATATGGAATAAAAGCTTCCGAAGCTGGTCGTGTTTCGTATCAAACAATTGAAGCAGCACGCCGTGCTATTAGTCGTAAATTGAAAAGAAGTGGCCAAATATGGGTGAGAGTTTTCGCGGATATTCCAATTACAAGCAAACCAACCGAAGTGAGGATGGGTAAAGGTAAAGGAAACCCTTCTGGTTGGATCGCGCGTGTATCAGAGGGACAGATTTTATTTGAAATGGATGGTGTGAGTTATTCAAACGCTAATCAAGCTGCAGTATTGGCTGCTCAAAAAATGAACTTAAGCATTCAATTCATAGAATGGTCTTAATTCAAAGCGGTTTTGTGGCAAAAAAATACAGAGTAGTTTTGTTTGTTATTTCAACCACTTGAGTAGAGTTGGCACTCACGTAACACGTTGACTTTTTGGTTCATTCAAAGCATTTGGTCGAGCGCATTTTTGGTCAAAAAGTCAACGTGGATGCTCAAGATAGCAGTAGCTTTGGTTGCTTGGTGAAATCACGAGGCTCTGCATGCTATCTGTGTACAGTTTGAATACTAGTGCTTATCTTCAAACCGTAATCGCATCAAGTCTTTTGCGGCTACTAAGTCACGCTGTAAGCTCTGCGTTCGGTTGTGTTACGGCACTCCCAAGCAGTCGTCTGTTATCTTCGGTCACGGTGAAACAAGCGAACGCAGTGAGCGCCGCGCGAGCCAGCTCGCTTGTTCCACTGCGCTCGGTGAAACAAGCTACCGAAGGGTGACGAAGTCACAGGCGACCGTTCGCTCGCGCGGCGCTCACTGCGTTCGCTTGTTTCACCGTGAAACAAGCGACCGAAGGGCCGTCAGGCAAGCTACCGAAGGTAGCGCAGAGTGCATAGCGCCACTCGCGAGCCAGCTCGCTCGGGTTTCCTGCGCTCGCTCGGTTTTACCCTACGGTCGCGGCGCTCGGTGAAACAAGCTAGCGAAGGTAGCGCTATGAGCGAGCTTGTTTTCCTGCGCTAGGTGAAAACAAGCTACCGAAGGGTTACGAAGTAACTGGCGACCGAAGGGCCGTCAGGCAAGCGACCGAAGGGTTACGAAGTAACAGGCTACCGAAGGTAGCGCATAGTGCAGAGTGCATAGCGCCTGTCGCGAGCAAGCTCGCTAGGTTTTCCTGCGCTCGGTGAAACAAGCTACCGAAGGTCGCGCCACTCGCGAGCCAGCTCGCTCGGTTTTACCCTACGGTCGCCTGCTCCCTTCGGTCGCCCTTAGGTTGCTTGCTCTGCACTCTGCGCTACCTTCGGTAGCCTGTGACTTCGTCACGGCGCTACTTTCAGTAGCTTGTTCCACTGCGCTCGTGTCGCTCGCTGCGCTCGCTCGGTTTTACCCTACGGTCGCCTGCTCCGCCCTTCGGTCGCCTGTTCGCTTCGCTCACTGCGCTCGCTTTGCTCGCTTGCCTACGGCCCTTTGGTCGCCCTACGGTCGCCTGTTCGCTCGCTTTCACTGCGCTCGACTTGCTCGCTGCGCTCGCTCGGTTTTACTGCGCTCGACTCGCGAGCAAGCTCGCTCGGTTTTACCCTACGGTCGCCTGTGACTTCGTCACCCTTCGGTCGCCTGTGACTTCGTCACCCTTTGGTCATCCTATCAGTCGGCTGTGACTTTGTCACCGTTCGTTCGGTTGTGTCACTGCGCTCCAATTGGTCGCCTGCCTACGTCCCATTAGTCGTATGTGATTTCTTTTTGGTCACGCTCATGTGTTTGCTTTGGTGACCCAGTCAGTCGCCAGGTTCTTTTGTCACTCGTGACAAAGCCACTAGCGACCTAGGTCGTAAGGAAGCAACCGGCTCCATTAGGTTAACTTCAACTTGTTTGAAAAGAGTACCGTTTTACTAAATCAACCAAACTCGTGGATCTTAGTCACTAAGCGTCAGCACTTTTCGTGCTACAGGTGAAAGTAAGAAGCATTGAATACAAACACTCAATCTATGTTAAGTTTAAATAGACTTCGTTTTCATTACGAACACGTATTACGTCAAGATTTGTTATGTAAATACAATTATGCTAATATTTTCCAAATTCCGCAACTAAGCAAAATGCTAATAGTGGCACAAGTATCCTCTGAGTCTGTAAAACAGGTTACTTTAGCTTTTGAAATTGTTTGTGGTCAAAAAATAGTGAAAACTGAATTTTCACAGTTACGTTCGTCACGAGTAAATAAATGGGTTTCGCTTCGCGCGAAGACAAAACAGCCAACTTACTTAGTTCGCACTTGTTTAAGAGCAGAAAGTATGTACAATTTGATTGACAAACTTGTAACACTTTTATGTTTTCATGATTTTGCTATACAAATTCAGGCCAATGCCATTCAACTCACAATCAAGCCAATTTTGTTACGCCTTTTCCCGGAAATACAGAATCACTTTGAGTTATTTGAAAACGCTCAAAGTGTTCAAATAATTTTGGTCACTTCTGCTCAAACTGAACAGGAGACTCGTCTATTGTGGACAGGTTTATATCAAAAGGAAGTCAAACAATATGTCTAATTTAGTTCTAAGAGACCATATGCGTCGATTACTTATGGCAAAATACGAGCTTCAACGTACACAGTATAAAGCTATTTGTGAGGATCGAAATCTTCCCAATACAGTACGCTATGAATATCGTGTGAAATTGTCTCAATTACCCAGAAATAGTTCAAAAACACGAATAAGAAATCGATGCACTCTTACTGGTCGTTCGCGTTCTGTATATAAACGGTTTCGTATTTCTCGAATAGTGTTTCGAGAACTTGCTTCCCAAGGTGCAATTTGCGGCGTTTACAAATCGAGTTGGTAACAATGTTTCGCACCGAAGAACATCTTTGACTCAGAAATTAGCTGGCTTTTCAGCTTTGAACACATTTTTATGTTGAGCTTGTTTTAGGAACGCGCTTTGTTAGCATCTAACAATCAACTCGAACACAAAAGGGTTGAAGGCAAGCTTTCTGTTTTGCGCATTATTGTATACACCAGGCCACATTAGATGGTTATACAAAGCAAACACAGAGGCGCATAACCAAAAGGTGCGTAAAGTAAGGTAAGCTTGCTCCGCCATAACGAGAATTGAGCAATTAACCTTTGGACGATCAACCGACCGCCGCTCAAAAACTAGCGAGCTTACTTTCTCGTGACTTCAAACAACTCTAAGCCAGCGAAGCAAGCTCACAGTGGGATCGAGAAGCTACGCATACCAGTTGAACCAAAAGGTGCACGGTAAAACAAGCTACCGAAGGGCCGTAGGCAAGCGACCGTTCGCTCGCGCGGCGCTCACTGCGTTCGCTTGTTTCACCGTGAAACAAGCGAACGAAGGGTGAGCGCAGCGAACAGGCTACCGAAGGTAGCGCAGAGTGCATAGCCCCGCGCGAGCGCGTTCGCTTGTTTCAATGCGCTCCTTGCTCGGTGAAACAAGCTACCGAAGGGTGAAACAAGCGACCGAAGGGCCGTCAGGCAAGCGACCGAAGGGCCGTCAGGCAAGCGACCGAAGGGCCGTCAGGCAAGCGACCGAAGGGCCGTCAGGCAAGCGACCGAAGGGCCGTCAGGCAAGCGACCGAAGGGAGTGCAGAGTGCAGAGTGCAGAGTGCAGAGTGCATAGTGCATAGCGCCGGGAGCGAGCTGCGCTCGCTCGCTTTTACGGTGAAACAAGCGAACGCAGTGAGCGCCGCGCTACGCTCCTGTTCGCGAAGCTCACGGTGAAACAAGCGAACGCAGTGAGCGCCGCGCTACGCTCCTGTTCGCGAAGCTCACGGTGAAACAAGCGAACGCAGTGAGCGCCGCGCGAGCCAGCTCTTGTTCTGCGCTCGGTGAAACAAGCTACCGAAGGTAGCGCCACTCGCGAGCCAGCTCGCTCGGTTTTACGGTGAAACAAGCGAACGCAGTGAGCGCCGGGCGAGCGAAGGTCTTGTTTCACTGCGCTCGACTCGCGAGCAAGCTCGCTCGGTTTTACGGTGAAACAAGCGAACGCAGTGAGCGCCGGGCGAGCGAGGTCGCCCGCCTACGGCCCTACGGTCGCCTGCTCCCTTCGGTCGCCCTTAGGTCGCTTGCTCTGCACTCTGCGCTACCTTCGGTAGCCTGTTCGCTTCGCTCACTGCGCTCGCTTTGCTCGCTTGCCTACGGCCCTTCGGTCGCCTGCTCCGCCCTTCGGTCGCGGCGCTCGCTGCGCTCTTGTTCCCTTTGGTCACCCTCTGGTCACGGTAAAACAAGCGAACGCAGTGAGCGCCGCGCGAGCGAGCTCTTGTTCCCTCTGGTCACCCTCAGGTCGCCCAAACGGTCGCCTGCCTACGGCCCAAAAGAAATCGAAATTCAACACCATCTATATGCAAGCTAATTTTGTATGCTATCTAGAAATTGTTGGAGTTGGTTATAAGGCAAATACCGACGCACAAGGTACTTGTTTGTACTTAAAGCTAGGATTGAGTCATGATGTTAAGCTAATAGTGCCACCTTTAGTGCGTGTGTTTTGCCTAAAACCCACTCTTATTTGTTGTACTGGAACAAATCTCCAAAAAGTAACACAATTTGCTGCTATAGTGAAAAGCTGCAAACCTCCGGAAGTGTATAAAGGTAAGGGTATCCGATATCGAAATGAAATTTTAGTACAAAAACAAGGCAAAAAAAAATAAATTATGTCTTATATTTTAGGAACACATTTTCAGCCTAACACGAAAGTGCTTCGGTCATTAATTCAACTATTTGGGATCGGTCGAAACAAAGCATTGCAAATTTGTGATCAATTAGGTATCAGTGATACTATTAAAGGAAATCAATTAACGAGGATTCAGCTTGATCAACTTATGAAAATAATCTCACAACACTATTTAATAGATACTGAACTCAAGAGAATAATTTCGAATGACATACAACGATACATAGCTATAGGCGCATATCGTGGATTGCGTCACAATAACGGACTCCCAGTACGCGGTCAAAGAAGTCATACTAATGCCAAAACTTGTCGTAAAACACAAAAAGGTGTCCGAAGACTTGAATTGTGATTGTTTTCAGGGAACTCACTACTGAAGAGTGATCTCGTATTGGGCCGTAGGCAGGCGACCGTTTGGGCGACCTGAGGGTGACCAGAGGGAACAAGAGCTCGCTCGCGCGGCGCTCACTGCGTTCGCTTGTTTTACCGTGACCAGAGGGTGACCAAAGGGAACAAGAGCGCAGCGAGCGCCGCGACCGAAGGGCGGAGCAGGCGACCGAAGGGTAAACCCGAGCGAGCTTGCTCGCGAGTCGAGCGCAGTAAAAGCGAGCGAACAGGCGACCGAAGGGCGGAGCAGGCGACCGAAGGTAGCGCAGAGTGCAGAGCAAGCGACCTAAGGGCGACCGAAGGGAGCAGGCGACCGTAAGGGCCGTAGGCAAGCGACCGAAGGGAGCGCAGTGAAACAAGACCTTCGCTCGCCCGTCGCTCACTGCGTTCGCTTGTTTCACCGTAAAACCGAGCGAGCTTGCTCGCGAGTCGAGCGCAGTAAAACCGAGCGAGCTGGCTCGCGAGTGGCGCTCACTGCGTTCGCTTGTTTCACCGAGCGCAGAACAAGAGCTGGCTCGCGCGGCGCTACCTTCGGTAGCTTTTTTTACCGTAAACCCGAGCGAGCTCACGGTGAAACAAGCGAACGCAGTGAGCGCCGCGCGAGCCCGCTCTTGCTCCCTCTGGTCGCGGCGCTCGGTGAAACAAGCTACCGAAGGTAGCCCGGCGTGAGCAAGCGAACGAAGTGAGCGCCGCGCGAACAAGTGAGCTTGTTTCACCATGAGCGAGCTTGTTTTACCCTACGGTCGCTTGCTCTGCACTCTGCGCTACCTTCGGTCGCCTGCTCCGCCCTTCGGTCGCCTGTTCGCTCGCTTTTACTGCGCTCGACTCGCGAGCAAGCTCGCTCGGTTTTACTGCGCTCGACTCGCGAGCAAGCTCGCTCGGTTTTACCCTTACGGTCGCCTGTGACTGCGTCACCCTTACGGTCGCCTGCTCCGCCCTTCGGTCACGGTGAAACAAGCGAACGCAGTGAGCGCCGCGCGAGCCAACTCGCTTGTTCCACGGTGAAACAAGCGAACGCAGTGAGCGCCGCGCTACGCTCCTGTGACTTCGTCACCCATTTGTCGCTTGTTTTCATGAAGGTCAAAGCTGTCTAGAAATAGGTAGTTCTCGTGGGTCATGCTTGGTTCGCTTGTTCCAAAAGTTACTTCCAGGTTGCTTGTTCCCTTAGGTGAACCTATCCGTTGCTAATCAAGTACCCATTCCAACGGCCTAGTAAACAAGCTACAGGCTGCTCGTGAGCTTATGAGTGAATTTTCTATTCAAAATATATCAGGTAGCTTTCTAGTTGAAAAGTCAACTTAAGTAAAACTAGCTTGCTTTTTTAGAAGTACCTTTGATTATTGAAACCTACATTTCGAGTTTCCGCTTTGAGTTCAAGCAAAACTCACACAGCGATGCGTCCGCAAGCTGCGCAAAATGCGTAGAAAGTACAAACATTCTAGAACATGAACACAAAACAAGCTATCGCTTATATTCAGTCAAGCCTAAGCAATACTATAATTACTATAACAGATTCTAAAGGAAATGTGAAAACTTGGTCTTCTTCAGGTACAGTAGGTTTTCAAGGTTCACGACGTTCAACCAATTATGCAGCCCAAGCCACAGCAGACAGTGTAGCACGCACTGCTGTTCAGTTAGGAATCAAATATGTTGAAGTCAAAATCAAAGGATTAGGTTATGGTAAAGAATCTTCATTACGCGGTTTACAATTGGGGGGTCTTATAATAACAAAGATTAGCGATATAACCCCAATGCCACATAATGGATGTCGTGCACCTAAAAAACGTCGCGTGTAATTCTACGGGTTAGGTAGTGCCTGGTGTTTTTTGTATTTGCTTTGAGCTAAAAGTTTTGTAGGCGTTTGCTGTGCGTAGCTCGCTTCGCTAGAAGCAAACGCTTCGCGGGTCGCTCACTCTCGGTCACTTGCTTTTGGCCGTGATCTGGTATTGGAACAACAAAAGTCCGACCTCTTCGTACCACGCGAAGTGTTTGATGCTATGTGACTTCGTCTGCCGCACTTCATCGCTGAACGCTCTGGTAAGATGTTTCCCTACGGCCCACTAGGTCCCCTGGCGCGAAGCGATCACTCATTAAGAGAGCAAACAGGTGACTAACACTCTGGATCCACAAGGAAAGCCAAGACTTTTGCACCAGACAAAGTGCAAACACACGTAAAGAAAACAATTCACTACCTGTTTTCAAGTATTCCTACTATACGTAACGTACTGCTTGTATACCTGAAAGCCTAATCAAATATTGATAAATAGCTATTTTGGCTTGTTTCTTTATCAATTGGATTTTTGGCCAAAACTTGTATTCTCGTGTCGATTTTACAACGATGAATGATTTTCGCTTTAATGTAGAGAACAATACCAAATTATGTTAGGAGCAAAATTAATTGGAGCAGGAGCAGCAACTATAGCACTAGCTGGAGCTGCAATTGGTATAGGTAATGTGTTTAGTTCTTTGATCAATTCTGTAGCACGTAATCCATCATTAGCTAAACAGCTTTTTGGTTATGCTATTTTAGGGTTTGCTTTAACAGAAGCGATTGCTTTATTCGCCTTAATGATGGCATTTTTAATTTTATTCGTATTTTAATCGCATATCATAACAAATTAATGGGAAGACACAAACCTCGTGTCTTCCCTACCCTCAAAAAAAGCAAAAGCTAGCACTTCGTCTTGACAACACGGCGCGCTAAGTTAGGAACATGCTATATCGTCCTAACAGCAAACAAGTCGCAAAAGCTTCGCACGACTTTTTGCGATCGAATTTTGTAACTTGACCCGACGTTTGTGTTACGACGCTAGAAGCTCAGCGCTCGGTGCTCACTGCGTTCGCCTGTTGCACTGCGCCCGGTGCTCACTGCGTTCGCCAGTCTACGGTCCAAACAGTAGCCTGTTCGCTTCGATCACGGTGAAACAAGCGAACGCAGTGAGCGCCGCGTTACCGAAGGTAGCTGCTCCCTCTGGTCGCCCTACGGTCGTTTGCTCTGCGCTCCCTTCGGTCGCCCTCTGGTCGCGGCGCTCGCTGCGCTCGCTTGTTTTCCTGCGCTCGGTGAAACAAGCTAGCGAAGGTAGCGCCACTCGCGAGCCAGCTCGCTCGGTTTTCCTGCGCTCGACTCGCGAGCAAGCTCGCTCGGTTTTACGGTGAAACAAGCGAACGCAGTGAGCGCCGCGCTACGCTCCTGTGACTGCGTCACCCTTACGGTCGCTTGCTCTGCGCTCCCTTCGGTCGCTTGCTCCCTTCGGTCACGGTGAAACAAGCGAACGCAGTGAGCGCCGCGCGAGCGAGCTCGCTTGTTTCACCCTCTGGTCGCCCTACGGTCGCCTGTTCGCTCGCTTTCACTGCGCTCGGTGAAACAAGCTACCGAAGGTAGCGCCACTCGCGAGCCAGCTCGCTCGGTTTTACTGCGCTCGTGTCGCTCGCTGCGCTCGCTCGGTTTTACCCTACGGTCGCCTGCTCCGCCCTTACGGTCGCCTGCTCCGCCCTTAGGTCGCCTGTGACTTCGTCACCCAAAGGTCGGGCGCTCACTGCGTTCGCTTGTTTCACCCTGCCTACGGCCCATATGAACTTATGCAGCCTTCGCGGTCATGCAGAGGACGTCAACCCAAGGGAACACAAAATACCTTAGCTTGTATCCTAATTAGCAACAAAAAGGTTGCCGTTGTAACGCCGCGTGAATAAGCTAGCCTTGACAGCTATGACAGCTAGAATGTTATCACTTGGGTTGGTTCAAATCCTAACAAACTAAGCTCAGCCGTTCGGTACTCTATTTACTTTTTTAAGCTCACTAAATATTGTGTTTAGATGAGTACAAATCACTACGTCAAAAGTAAGCTTGCTATTTACAGACGGAACAGCACTTTGAAATCAATAAACATAAATTGCCAGTTCGCTTCGCTCATCGCCATCATTCTGTAGCAATAATTCTTGCAACAAACGACAAATGTTCACAGGGCTTATAGTTTAATCGGTTCAAACGCACCGCTCATAACGGTGATATTGTAGGTTCAAGTCCTACTGAGCCTATTCGATTTCAATTCTATTCAATATTTACGCTAATAACGAAAGCTGCTTGTAAAAAAAAGGGTAGGGCGACCAGAGGGAGCAAGAGCGCAGCGAGCGCCGCGACCGAAAGGAGCAAGCGACCGTAGGGCGACCAGAGGGCGACCAGGGAGAGCAAGACCGTAGGGTAAACCCGAGCGAAGCTCACGGTGAAACAAGCGAACGCAGTGAGCGCCGCGCGAGCCAGTTCTTGTTCCCTCTGGTCACCCTCGCGACCGGCGCTACCTCTATTTTATGCTCCCTCTGGTCACGGTGAAACAAGCGAACGCAGTGAGCGCCGCGCGAGCGAAGGAAGCTGCTCCCTTCGGTCGCCCTCGCGCAGCGCTACCTTCGGTAGCTTGTTTTACCGTGAGCGAAGGGAACTGGCGATTGCATGCACTAAACCAAATTCTCCACTTTTCAAATCAAGTTAGCGCCTTTTGGGCGTAACCTAGTGTTGCTAGCATTATGGGTTCTGGCAAACACTCTATAGGGTTAGGCTACAAAAATAGGGTATGTTAGTCTAAGATTGACTAACTCACAGTTCCGTTCGAGTGAAAAGGTTCAATTAATCTCAAATGGGTGTATAGCTTAGTTGGTAGAGCATTGGGCTTTTAACCTAATGGTCGCAGGTTCAAATCCTGCTATACCCACGGTCACAGCGTTTGTGTAGTGCTTACGCGCGCTAACGTATGGAATTAGCTTCGTTTGCATTCATCGTGACTCGCGATTTGTTGGTCGTTACAGAGGTCACGACACTCGCGGCTCGTCGCTCTGTTCGTTCGTTACTTTGCTCGCTCGGAAGGTTGTGTTACCGCGCTCGTCGCTCAGTGAAACAAGCTCCCTTCGCTCGCGCGGCGCTCACTGCGTTCGCTTGTTTCACCGTGAGCTCGCTCGGTTTTACGGGGCTCCCTACGGTCGCCCGCCTACGGCCCTACGGTCTTGCTCTGCACTCTGCACTCTGCACTCTGCGCTACCTTCGGTAGCCTACTCCGCCCTTCGGTCGCCTGCTCCGCCCTTCGGTCGCCTGTTCGCTCGCTTTCACTGCGCTCGGTGAAACAAGCTACCGAAGGTAGCGCCACTCGCGAGCCAGCTCGCTCGGTTTTCCTGCGCTCGTGTCGCTCGCTGCGCTCGCTCGGTTTTACCCTACGGTCGCCTGCTCCGCCCTTACGGTCGCCTGCTCCGCCCTATGGTCGCCCTCTGGTCGCCTTAACGGTCGCCTGTCTAGGGCCCATTGGTCACGGTGAAACAAGCGAACGCAGTGAGCGCCGCGCTACCGACGGTATCTGCTCCCTTTGGTCGCCCTGTCCCGCAAAAGTGCAGACTTCGCTTGTCGATAAGTCGAACAAAAACATCACAAAGCTTAGTGCATACATACTTAACCTTTTGGTAGTCCGATTTCAAGTCACTCGAGCGCAACGAGCCAATCGAGCTAAGCTAGAAGACTCATTTTTGCTCCCAACATTTCATTGCAAAGAAAAGGCCTGTGCTTTGATTCCTACACTTTGTGGGCTAGTGTGAAACGACTACCTGTGCTTGGTAAACAGGTCTTATACAACTAAACACAAAATAAGTCGGCAAGCCAAAGTGGTTTTGTCGTTGCGTACGTTCCAAAGCGATCCGATTGTTTTTCAGCGTGAAAAGCAAGGCTAGCTCTTGTTTCATACTACCAACATTGGTCTTGTTTGCAAAGTTTGTACTGTAGGTTGGCGCTAGCGCGAATCAAGCCTGCATTGTTTCTCTAGGTTGTAGCTACTCAAATTCAACATCGAAAGTAAGGCACAACTCCTACGGCTATGGCGAAATTGGTAAACGCACCACACTTAGGATGTGGCGGTCTTTGACTTTGTGGGTTCAAATCCCTCTAGCCGTAAACACAATCACCACGTTAGTGAGCAAGCTCGCTTATTTTAAGGCACCCCTGGTCGTTGCGGTACTGTCGTAGGTCACTAGGTCACAAAGAAAATGTAACGAAGGCAAGCGACTCTAAGCTCAATTTGAATAAACCGCCAATCCATTATGTAATCACTGGCGACGAACGGTGAAACAAGCTACCTCGCACGGCGCGAGCAAGCTACCGAAGGGCGACCGAAGGGAGCAGGCGACCGTTCGCTCGCGCGGCGCTCACTGC